TTGTTATACCCTTCATGACTCGTTTAGGAATTAGCAATTCGTGGCTTGGTTGGAGTCTCACAGGAGGTACTGCAACGAATCCGGGTATTTGAAGTTATGAAGGTGCCTTATTGAATTGACTTTTTAAATGGAGTATTCAAAAGTCTTGCTACTAGCTACCTATTCCATTTCCCTGGCTCGAAAGAAGGAGAGAGAATCAGAAGTTTTGAATGCTAATTTCATTCGTAGACGTTGGCGAATTGAACGAATGCCTGTGATGCTTCGATCTACATCAGACTAAAGGGGGCAGGTCAAACTATAATATAAGTAGGCGTCAGAAAGAAATCGTAAGGAAATAGTTCATTTCAAATCTTACTAAAAGCAGTTCGTTTGCAGCAAAAGGAACTATATTAGTAAAAAGGCGGTGGATGAAATGACTCTCTTTCTCTGTGCTCATAGCATACCCATCATTTGACGAGTTTCCGTACACAGCGGAATACAGAATGGATAGAAATGCTGTAACAGCAATTGTAGAATAAAGAAAATCATTAGCTCTAGCAGCAGTGAAAAGATGAGCAAGATTAGCAAGCTCTTTAAGTTTCTCCTTAACCATAAAGTTCCAAAAGAATTCCTTTATTCTTCTAAAGGGCAAGCTAAAGTAAGCGACTCAGAAAGGTCAGGTGCTTTTATATCTCAGACTGCGCATGGAGTCCAAGTGGAGGAAGGCCTTTCAATGAATGAAAGATTTCATCTTTTTAAGTAGCCTGCCTTTCTTACCTCTCTTTAGCCCCATTGTAGGACCTATTTGAAAGTTCCATTCCAGTTGGAAGTCTTGAGAGTCTCACTTCCTAAGCAAGAAAGGAAGCCGAGCTGCTGCTTCCATTCGAGAGGGAGCGGCCCTTTTCGAGTAGCCAGTCTAAGAACTGGGTGACTGTCCATTGAGCTCGAGTCGGAGAATCGTGCTAAACTTCGCCTTGGGAATTCCCAAGGATCCACAGTCACAGTCACTTGCTGGAGTAGGCAGTTTGGGATCAATTAAATGACCGCCTGAGGGGGGCTACTCGAGGAAGCTCGTAAGGAAGAGCACATATTTGACTCCTAAAAAGTCACCATAACAGGAATGAAAGAAAAGAGGGTCCTCTTAATTAATGTTTTAGAAGCAAAGACCTCTTCAAAATAAGCAGCAGCAGGACCTATCTCCTCATCCTCAGAAGCTTGAATCTTCCTGTTAACATCGCCAAAGACAGTGCAAAGTCTCTAATTAAGGGCTCAGATCCTGCCTCTTTATCTTGAGCGTCACCAGTAATGATGTTAACGGATCTTTTCTATTAGACTTATTAGCAGCCCTAGCTTTCCCTCTCTACGCTTAATTCAGGATAATAGTCAGTTCATGCGAACCAACTCATCCTGATTCAGATGTTAGCGAATAGGCTTTCAACGCCGGAAGAGTTCTTCCCAAGGCTTAAACTCCGTAATTCGAAGGAAGTAGCTTGAAATCAAAATCTCTCACTTGCAAGTCCTTCTTCTTCTACTTGATTAGTGATGAGCTTGAGCTAAAGTCATTCTTTCTCACACTTTTGAGAAAGAAAGATCAGTTAGCGAGGTAAAAGATCATAGCTGGGTTTTGGCCCATCTGGGACTCAATAAGTGGATCAATCTCTCTCAGTTCCCGGGGATAGGCATTCTTTGATGCAAGCTGTAGTATGTCTCATTCCTCGTCGTGCTTAGGTGTTCTAGTCTCTCATTTCTCTTCTTCCGTCATAGAGTTGGGGATACCTGCTTTTTTGGGTGTCTGGCTTAGCCGGTATTCGATCTGTTCTGAGAGAGTCTATCTTCCCTGGGCGGATAGGTCATCTATAACTGCTTTTATTCCATTCCTATTGGATTCTCTTAGAAGAAGTTGATCTTCTTAAAGTAGTTGCAGTTTAGGCGCGGAAGCTACTGAATTAGCCCTAAGAACTCCTTTTTCAGCAGTTCTTTCTAGAGTGGAACTTCGCCTTTTCATCTTCAACGAAAAAGAAGTTTGAAAAGTATGAATTCATCTCGTTCGATAGAGAGAGAGAGCCGTCCTTGATTCTAATCCGTTCTTGGTAGCCTATAAGGTTGAACCTGAGGAAATGTCCTCTTGTCCCTATTCCCTTCTAAGGAAATATGAGTAATCGCTTTTACTGGATCCGGTAGCTAGAATGGATCTCGTACGAACAATTACATAAGTAAAGAAAGATCTTTGCTTGCCTACTGGCATTTCTACTTTAGAGAGCTCATTGGTCATCGCTCTAGAAAAGGAGAATGGGAGAAGAATGCACTTCCTAATGACCAACTTACCTATCCAAAACCAAGAAAGCAAGACAAGGAAGCAACGACCTCAACCGGAACCCTTACAGTCTACATGCAAGAAAAGTCTTACTGAACATCTATATGGTCCAGCACTTGTGAGAAAGAAAGATCCCTCTCCGAGCGAAAAGAGCTCTGTCTCAGGTTTGCCTATATGGTGGGACATAACGTTGCGTCTGCCTCATTTTCTGACTATTCTCCTGGCTTAGAAGTGCAAGTTATACTAGCTTATCTGTGCAAGTTAGTTGCTTTTCTTCTTTCTAAATCTCAGTTCCCTAGGTCCAATGTCTTTACTCACTTTCCCAGCTATGTGTATGTGGGGGTCAAGAAATCAATTTTGAATCTCCCTCTCCGTTGGATCTTCTATCCCTAGTGGAAGGTCTGGAAGCTAATGAAATCAATAGTTTTCAGATGGAAAGGACGGAGTTGCAAATTTCACTTTGAGGATTGGGTGCAGTCCTATCTCTCTTAGAATTATATCTCCGGTGACAGCTTTCTGAGAGATGCGATCTCCCCGGGTTGGCCCGAAAATCTCCTAATAGGATTAGTTAGTTTAAGACTCTCTTTCGCTTATCAGTCTTTTTCTTTCAACCAACGGGAGGACTCTCACTTGGCGGCGCTTTGGATTCTACTTTGGACTTGATCAAAGTCTTACTGGAAAGGCATTCTTATTGGTTCAGGATAGAAGGAGATGTCCAAGGCGAATGCCTTCTGTGTGCTCTATGCAGCACGTCGAGTCCAAGAGGAAGTTCGGCCTTTCTCAGCCCCCTCCTGGCCATGGGAAAAAGAAGGATGGATTTCGTAGGATGATTGCCCTCTCTCATTTATAGGCATAGAATAGCCTCAGGAAGGCACTCAATCAAGCAAGCCGGGCCTGCACACGGACTAAGCTATTGATGTGACCTCGATCGGAATCTCATTTCTTCTATATAGAATTCACATTCATCAACTTGCTCGGCTTCCCCTTCGATTGATAGTTGGTTGATTAATTCATTTCTTTCGTTCTTTCACCTTTGACCACTAATGAGATCTTGGGATGGGACTTCGAAAGCTGCTTACTGATCTTCCCCATTTCAGGTGTGCGAATAAGGCTTTGGTAAGGCTTTGGCCAAGCATTCTTAAGAAAGCAAGACAGGCTTCTGGCCTTTCGAAAAGAACTTTCCACTAGCATCTTAGTCATTTACCATTTCTTTCGGCTTCGTCTTGGTAATAGCATCGAATTGAAGGTAATTTGCCTATTCCAAAGATCACTTTGCTTGTGCTTGGAGAAAGAGGGAAGGAGAAAAGAAGGAGTGGCCGCGCTGTAAATAAAGAAGATCTTCGGAGAACTTGGAAAGAAGAGAAGGATTGAGTCATAGGTCTTTGTGTACTCCATTATGACGTCATCGCTACGAAGGTTCACCTAAGGGAGCTACTTTTTCTATTGAAGACGTACTGAATTCCCCTTGGTACAGCGAGTAAAGTCTTTGTTGACGGTCGGCCAACCCGATGAATCCCGATCAGCACCAGCGAGAACTATTTTATAGATGGTCCTTCTTTCCCAGAGCACCTCGTTAGCCGAAGGCTAATAGAGCAAAGAGTCTGCCACGGATCCTCTCACTAGCCAGATCTCCTTTCCGACGAGCATCGGCACTGATATGAAGATGCTCTGTGCACCCTTTATTTATGACCTCTTCGACAGCTGTATTGAATCTTAGGCCACAGGGGAAGATAGAATTACTTTACCTTAGTTATCTTAGAAAGCTACTGCCTCCGCTTTATCTTTTCCATCCAGTCCTATCTTCTCATGGTTCAAGAGTAGTTGCGAGCCCCCGGCCCTTTTGCTTTTTCGCTATAGTTTTCGTTTTCCTTCTAGTTTTGCTAACTTGACGATAGCAAGATCACATCGGATTTGGCCTTATCCTTTCTCTATTTCAGTAGCCGGCTGGTGGCTACCCATTTTTCGTCTGACTTTTTGCCCCTACTCGCATAGTCTAATCCAAGCCAGGGAATAAATGCCATCCTTTTCTATTGATTCAGTGGATTGCCCCTTTTTTTCCATGGCGTATGGCTCTCGTACTCAGAATTACCAAAGTGCTGATAGGATCTACTTTTTCATCTTTACATTGTTGCGTTTGGGGATTTTCAATCTCTAAGACGATATCCCAGATATCTGATATCTTCTTCTTATAGATTTCTAGGGTCAATCAAGATCAGTTACCGGGGTAAAATCCTCTCGTGTGGGGTTATCGGTATGCGTAGGTCCACTTGAAAGAGATGGAATCTCAGTTACCGAACGAAAATAGGATTGACTGGGGGACTCGGTATAGCAACGAAGAAATGGATGGTCTCTTCGCCCATTCCAGCAGTAGTAGTAGTAAAAGGAAAATCCGACAATCGATTGTTCGAGAATCTTTAATTGACGAGTATCAGGTTTGGGCCAAAGTTCTATATCTGCCTTGCTGTTTGAAGGGGATCCTTATTTATGGCTTTAATGCCTTAGCTGTAATTCCCTCTATCAAGTAAGTGGATGAACTGGGTATACATGATTCTAATGTAATTGCATCTTCTATTCCTATTGGAAGGTTAGGGCTCTAATCGCCCGAGGAAGAAGATAGTATTTAGCACAACTTCCCTAGTGAAATAGGTGGAGGAAATAGCTTGAATCTGTGGCCTAATGCCGGCACTTCTTTTCCCATTATGTCATATTTAGATGGCATTTTGGGGTGAGTATAAAGTCGTATCTCACCTTGTTCGTCTTCTATATTGGTTGGTTAGACTTGCGGTTTCGCTGATCTATCTATCTATTTCGCAGCTTTCTCAGTCTCTCTATCTGATGAGTGCACAGATGGATTCTGATGATTGAAAGGAGTGAGATTTTCTAGAGTAAGCTATGATTTCGCACAACTTCTCCTTCTGTCTGGCTATTGTAATTTCTTTGAGAACAGGTTGTGCATATGTTATTTAATTCCTTTCCTCTTCTACTTCTCATACCCTAGTTCCATTTCCGGTGGAAGCTAATGACCTAGGAGAAAGAAATGTTTGTGCAGATGGGGAAGAATGACTTTCCAATTCTACTGCTCGGGCATATTTTACGTCGTACTTGGCTTGGTGTGCAGGCCTTGAATTCCTTGTTTGTTAGAATTTGATATTGGCTGATCCTACAGGTTTCTTATAGATTAGAGATGCTCTCTTCCCAGTGGGAATTGCTCATACAAGTTTCGTGTTAGTACGATTCTTTCCCTCCCGGTCAAGCTAGCATTCGAAAGGAGAACATCTTTTATGTAATTGCTCGTACCGGATCCATTCGTTGTAACAGATCCACCCATTCTAAGCTATAAGTCAGTCATAGAACCTCCCTCATATAATAGGGAGGGAAGGGGGGTCGGCTTGAAATGATGCATTCCTTCTTTCTTTGACTGTCTTTGACTGCTCGTCCACGTCGAATAGCTCGATGCCGCACGGAGTCGTCCTCCTTCACCCGATATCGAATGCAAGGTCAGATACAACTGAGCACACAACCAAATAGGAAGTCAAATCTGTCTCAAATCGTTCAATTGAAAACAAAGTGGATGAGCACCCCTAAAGACCTCTATCCAACGGGAGGAGGAGGAAGCCGGAACCTCTACCTGCACAAGAAGCAAGCATAGAGAGGAAGAAGACTAGAACTCTTTTCCCAAGGAAAATCACATAGAAGAAGAAAGAGGCTAGACCTGAGATCTCACATCCAATAAGGATATTGTGAAAGGAGAGTGGGTAAGTCAATAATTCCATTCATCTGGTTAATCTGGATCCCCTTCACCCAGGCAGATCACCTAACCAAGATAGAAGTTGAACGAGGAAATATACGAGTTAGCCCGAAACCTATTCTTAGGCTTCACCCTTACCTAACCTAGGGCTAGAAGGAAGAAAATCCCTAATTCATTACAAGAAGTAGGAAGACCTATTGCGGCAGAACCAGAAAGGAGTACCCAGGAACTGAATGACGGAATAGGTTGAAACCTAGGCGAGGACTGGCTAGAGCTCAACTAAAGCTCTAATCTAAGAATGCACAAAAAAGTAGAAATGCAATTCTTATCAAGTAGATCCTCACTTAGGGAATTATGAAGAAGAGATACATATGCCATTGCAAAAGGAAGAAAGAGATTAGCCATGCAAAGATCTTAGTAAATGGGCTTGTAAGAAGGATAAGAAATCCCATTATTTCACAAAGTCTCAATTCCAGTAGGCAGGCAAAGAGAATAATGTCCATCCAGTTAGAAGAGAGAAGAACCTTTCCCGAGAGATTCTTTTATTGACGAAAGTCTCACTTCTCTTACATTCTTTCCATCCTTGAAGGACTGACTTTCTAAGTTCTAGATTCGACATGGGTGCTTCCACGAGAGTACTAAACTAGCATATAAATTCAAGTGAGCCTTCAAACTTCAAGAGCACAATTTCACTCAATGCTAGATGGCTAAATAGAGCTTTGCCTAAGCGGAAAGTGGTATTACAAGCTTCTTATGAACAGGAAATTTCAGTCCTGCTTTGATCATCTTACGAGTCCTTCTTGCCAATCTGTCTATCCGCCAGGGCCTCTGTCTGAAGTTCTTAAGCAAGCTGTGTTCACCTCATCAATCGGTAAAAAGAGTGCCTTGGCCCTGTCTACGCTCTCACACTTGTGATGGGAAGGAATCTTGTCAAAGCGCTATTTCTCTTCTCAATCAACTCTGATCATGGAAATCCTTATATTATAATAGAAGGCTTTAGTCTTTAGTGAAAGAATTCTCTTTCCATACATTTTCTGTTTGCTGTCCCTAGTTGTAACTGCTCGCGGATTTCGCATTTCTCCCTCTCTCGCTTTGGTCGTCCTGTCCTCAAAGAAAGGCTTTTCAAGAAGGATGGCTTTGGCTTATAGCTCCTCGGCTAGGTCTCTCCTGACTTTCTCGAAAGGGACCCTCTCATAGAAAGAAGGTTAGACCAGTGATTGTCTCACTAGAGAAGTCGGTGACGGATTCAATAAGCCTAGTCTTCAGTGGGATGAGAAAGCTAGGTAGAAGGAAGATATTCCTATCCAGTCATCTTCTCCATATATGCTATTCTTCACTCTTCACCCGCTCATTCCTTGAGGAAGACCAAAGCAATAGGCATTCGATCGCGATGTCTCAGAGAAAGGTATAGGAGGATGGAGGTGATAGACCTAAGGAATATAGTCCATTACACACTAGGGCCAGCCCATCAAAGAAAATCTCGTTCTATAATAAATGAATTGTCTCACACGCTCTTCAGTCTTGGGACTGATCTTCCCATTGAGACTGCGCCTAAGATCAATCCTAACCTACTTATAAGACGTTAATAAGCGATTGCATTTATTAGGACTTTTATACTTGTCAGAGAGCTTTGATTAACTGCTAGAGAAGGGGTGAAATCTTTAGCTTGATTGGATGAACTATTGGGATATCGAAGGAAGGAGACTGACGCTTTCCTACCTGGCGCCTTGTCGTCGGAGGAATGCTAGAACTCTTGCTTTCCTCGTGTACGCAAAGAGTTGATTTCGCTTTAGGATATCCTTAATACAAGTAAAGAGGTCTTTCTTGAGGTATTCGTGTGGAAGAATTAGGCCTCAGCCTAAGGCCGTCTAATGCATTCATCAAAGGATTTCCTCTTCCCTGCCCTAGGTGTGGACGAAGACCGAGACTTCTCTAAGATCCGATTCGTTCACTCCAACCTTAATAGCCTTAGTTGGAATCGTAGGCAGGTCATTCTTTCTTGGACTATGCTAAAGACAGATTAACTGGGAGGAAGAGAACTCTTAGTTTGGCAACAACTATTGATCACGCAAGCAAGCCGAGAAAGAAGATCTCCTTCCTTTGTCCGATGAATGCGCTTATTCATGGATTCTGTCTTCCAGGCTAGAAAGAAAGGTTCGTGGGCTTCTTTATTAACGAGCTACCTTTTCGAGGTCTATAAGGAGACAATCACTCTTTTATTGAGCTCGATTCCTTTCGATCTGTACTCAGAATCCGCTTGATGCTTATGGCCGGCTTAATATCTCTGTGAGATAGCTGCTTAGCCCCCGCTTTCTTGCTTTACGGAGGTGGTAGAAGGACGGATCCAAGATGAGCACCAGCATAGGTTCGGGCTTCTTAGAAAAGAATGACAACACTTTCTAGAGACAAAGAGGGAGTGTGTGGAGAAGGACTAGAGCGAATTTCCACATTGGGTCGGTCTTCAAGTGAATGAGATGCGGAGTGAAGAGATGGAACTAAGGAGATTCGGCTTAGCCTAAGCCAAGTACCATTTAGCTATCGGACCTTTATCCGCCCTTTATTTAGGCTGCGGGTCTTCCCACTTGCAACTAAGGTATAAGACAAGAGCGTCTTAATTCCCCTAGGCTTAGCTTAGAAGAAACTCTTCCTTATGTTAGCAATAAAAGAAGCTGCTAGTTCATCGGCAGCTGTTGTCGTTGAATGAATAAGCGATGTTATTGCTCTTGTTCTTACTTCGATTCAGCAGTGATGACGAAAGGCTATCCTATTCTACCCCTTTTCTATCTCGTTGACAAAAAAGATCATTATATCGAGAATTATGCATTTGATCAAAGGGAAAGTGAGATAAAGAAAGGAGAGTCAAGTTCTTGTAGCGACTTCGTATGCAAAGAGTAGAATTGGTTCTCGGTGAACGAAGGGAATTTCCTTCAGTTCTATGGCTCCTTTTGGACTTCCTTCAATCACTTCCTATACCAAAGATGTTCTATTAGATAATTATAGAATTCTTTGACCGAGATGAGCAAAAGAAAGACGGAAGGCAAAAAAGGTAGCTCTAAGAGCAAAGAGGTGAAATTCAAGAGTAGCTTTATAGCATTAGCAGTTAACGGTAGCCCTCTGCCCATTGACAGCAGTTTCATGCGGCCGAAGGACCCAAAGATGAAAAGGACTTACGTTAGTATGGATTGATTGAATTACAAGCGGTAAAAGAATGAGGCTCAACTCAATAGGAAAGGATATCACGACTGGGAAGAATCGCCCTAAGGCGAGCTAGTCGACAAAGCTCATCCACTAACAACCTATTGGTGAGAGACCTTCCTTAGCCTCTGCCCCTCTAAGACAGTCTCCTCGTGTGCGGAATGAAAGAATTTTGATAAGAAGGAAATTGCGCGTAAGATTCAAGACTCTTCTTCTATCTTCAGGCTAAATGAGTGCAGTTTATGCTTTAGTGCCCTGGGAAGAAAGACGGATTTGAAGGTCTAAAGGTGGTAGCATCATCACTAGCAGTTCCAACGAGGGGAGGCTCAAGTTCAAGGTCCGGGGAAGATATAAGCAAATCCAAACCATTTGAATTTGAAAGAGGGTATAGAAGGAAGGTCTCTCACCAAGTAGCTGTAAGCAGTTAAGTCTCTCTTCCTTTCCTTAGCAATCTCCCTCTAGACAAAGGGGACGATGTCTCCCGAGGCAGCGAGGAAGAAGTTTTCAGATGGAAAGGACAGAGTTGCTAATTGAAGGGTTTGGGACATAATCGACTTCCGTCGTCTCCTGACTTCTTGCATTCTATCTCGGCTGCTCCAACAGGTACCTTTCTTCGAGAATGGATCTTCCCAGTGGGGATTGCTAGGAATTCCATCTCTCAAGTCTATGTGCATGATGATACTAGATAGAGTTCCATCTTCTTTTCCTGGGTGAGGGTAAAGATACAGCAATTGGCCTACTGAATAGTTTTCGGGACTGAATGACTGTCCAATTCTCCTGCTCTGACTTCTCCTTTCTAATGGGATTGAGGTTGAATGCTTATGCCCGAGGAAGATATAGCATGAATTCAAGAATACCTTTCCTATGAGCATTCGGGATTTCGTCTCACAATTAGCAGATTGGGACTTTCCTAGGCCTAAGGAAGAATCCTTATTTTTCTTCGGCAGCCGTAGCCGGCACGTCTCTTTCCTTGCCAGAGATGGACATTAGCTCTCATCTTCCTTTTCTTGCTTCACGATCCCTCACTAGATGCTTAGAGCCATTCTCGTTGTGCTTTGATAGACTAGTCAGAGAGAGGCTTTAGGATAGATAAGCATTCTCCCTTTCGGCTTGCCTTTGGAAGCTCTATTTTGATACCCTCGTGCGGACTAGTACTTTGAAGCTTTCAATATCTTCTTCTCAATGACCGGATCTCGCACTTCCCCACCCACCTACCCTCTTTACCAGGTTGGTTTTTTGCCAATGAGAGAAGTCCCTTCTTCCCTATGCGAGACTGGCAACAAAGAAGGCTTCTTTTTTAGTAGTCAGGAAATGTTCGTAAACTACTTAGGTCGTAAAAAACTACCTTGATCCGCGTGAACCGATTGGAAGGAGTTCTAACGATCATAGCATAGGCCTTTAGGTAACTCAATGAGACTTTCCAGCTAGGGATGGCTTAGCACGTACAGCCCATCTACTCAGAAGAGGTTGCTCAATGCACTTTGCTTACCTTCAATGTGAGCACTTTCATAAGCAATTCTATCATATCCTTTCTCTTTTTCCTAAAAGAAATGTACCTCGGTCCCGCCTTAAATAAAATAGGCCTTCTCTTGGGTAGTAGTCCTTTGATGATATGCTCTGCTTGAGCTGTCTACCTTCATTCCAACCATTCTAGTAAATCCCAATGGGACCTTAAACCCTCGTTTACTCTTCCCTTCAATCAAGGGTATCCGGTAGCGCAGATAGAGATAGGATTCTCTTTAAGTATGCTAAGATTCACTCAGTATTCAATGTCTCGCCCTTGAGAGAAAGGCCTTTCTTTTCATTCTCCTGCGGTAACTTCCTTCATCCCCGGCACTTCTCTTTCATTCATCAAATGGAGAGATTGAAAGCTAGATTCCAAAAGGATCACTGATGTCATCAATTGCACCCGAGAGATTGGAATAGTAAACTAAAGATATTGAAGTGAAATTGAAAGGTTCCTTCAATATGGTATGATTGAATTGAGGTTTTCTTTTCCAGTGCCTACGCCAGCCCCAAGGGGAGAGGAGAGAGTATGGCACGCTTAAGGCCCTAAGCCCGTACAAGATTGCAAGAAGGAAGATAGCAGAGGAGAAAGTTAGCAAGACCTCTTTCCCTCTCGTCTCAATCTCAATTGATCAATTGTTGTGTCCCACAGAAGCACAGGAAAAGAACTGTTCGGAGAGCCGGGAAGAAGAGATCTATCGAGAAAGATTGACCAATAGATCGAAGTCATACAAGGATGTCTATCGTACCTATCTAAAGCCCGAATAAGTGAGCAAGCTCAACCAGAGTTCACAGAAGGGAAGAAGGAAGCCTATTGATAGATTCCCTGATTGACTTCCTTAGCAGCTTCCAGAGACCAGTTTTCCTCTTCAGTTCACTCGCAATTCTAGTTTCCCTCATCTTAGATAGGGAAGATCCAGTTCTATTAGCCGATTGATCGAAGTCAGACTGTTAAGGAAGAAGAGAGATAATCAGAGACCATCAACCGTCTTCCCTTCCTTATATTGTATTCCATTTATTTATATCTCTCAATTCCCTTTCTTTCCCTATCTCTTTCTTCTCTTCTTGAGTGATCTTCCTGCCTAACTGTAAGCGGAGGCCCTTCCCTCTGCTCTTAGCCCTTAAGGCTTTATGCTTTCCCTATGGACCTTCATACCTAGCTAATAGAATGTATTTCCTTCTTGTGAGGACTGACCTTTCCCTTCCTTAAGTCACTCTTAGTTGCATAAGGACTCTATCTTCTTTCTTATTGCCTTTAGTAAGTACTAGAGTGATTCCTTCCATCTAGATAGATAGGTAAAAGACTTAGTTAGTAAGGTGCGATGTCTTCCTTTCGATAAACCTTGCCGAGAGATAGGGTATTAGACTCTTTATTGCTCTTCTTCTTTCTAGCTAGATCTTACCTACGGGAGGTTCTGGAGCAAGCTACCTGAGGGATCAAACCTCTAGTTTTAGATCAATCTAGAATGAATTAGAACGAATTAGATGGAGATGTCTGCTATCGAAGAGCTGAGGATAGATAGAGAGTCCTAGTCTTAGTACTTCCCATTGATTTTCTTCCCTGCACTGTCTTTTAGAGCTAGAATCTCTTTCCTATCGAGTTTGCTTGTTGGATTGCTATCTGACTAGCTAGTAGGCAGCTCCGTTACGGCACTCTCAGAGGCTGCAGACGCTAGTTAGTTCAGTCTGAGCAGTCTCCTAGTAGCTTCCTCTGTCCCTATCAGCCGTTCAGACGCAGACTGACGCTGCAGCTTCTTCCTCGTCTAGTAGCTCGTAGCTAGCTAGATTATCAGACGATTATTAATACGATTCTATTTTCTTCATTCCCGGTGCAAAACTAACTTCGTCCCTGCACTCCTAGCTGCATAAGGCATTCTGCTTCCCCCGCCCTACCTAACTAGGAATGAGATAAGGTCCGCCCTTAGGGAGTTCCTTTGTGTGTGGCAATAAGCCTCCTACCTTCTAGTCCCTGCTAGCTCGCTAAGTTAGGTAGCTTCTCCTGCCCTCGAGCCTGGTCCCAGGGCATCGCTCTTCTAGTAGCAGCAGATTTCGTTCAATATATAGAAGTCATTTTGGGACCATGTCCCCCGAGAAATGACTCGGTCGATATGGCATAAGACCTTTCCTCCTTTCGATCCTTTACTAAGAAAGACCCGTGAGTTGGGTATGGGGAATATGATCGAATGACTCTTCGTCTTACGAAATCAAACCTGAAACTTTGCTAACAAAAGAAGGGGATTCCAGAAAAGAAAAGACAGAGATAGCGAGGGGAAGCTGAACAATGTAGCTATAGTAGGATAGTCAGAAGTCAGGCTTAGTCTTCCTTCCTTCCTCTCTATCAGTATGGTAGGAAATGCATCTAAGAGAAAGATTATCTGGGTTGTGAAGAGGGGATAGGTGAAAGCCAAGTGCCCATCTGCTCGGGGAAGCTCTGAGCAAGGTCTATAGTAGTCTCCTTACTAGCATGGTAGCATGAGGGTTCGCCTTTAGTAAGGAATAGCTTTCCCGCAAGAGGAAAGAGCATCTATCCACACAGTTAGCTGCCCGGGATTATTGCCTTAGCTAGGTTGGCTCCTAGGCTAAAACAACTGTACAAGAGGCAATGTTATCAGCGATGCCTCGCATCATGGAATCTTATTTCCTCTTCCTCTGGGGCTCCGGACTGGTCCGCCACCATCCTTTGTATGCCCCGGCGTATTAGGCTCCGGAGAAGAAAACCTCCAATCTTGCAACTGCTTGGATAGCTGGAAATGAAAGTCTTGCGTATAAACGCATTCAATTAGGCTGAATCCGGTCCTACTTTCCAATTCTCTTTCTATCGGTCGAGCGGGCCGGCCCTGTCTAATTATGGTGGGGCCATTCCATCCTTCCGCCCTAAGGCACAGAGCAGCATCAAAGAAGGGCAGCTTTGGCTTGTGGGCTAAGGAAACTGAATAGGAAGTAAGCAGGGCGGAAAGAGTGAAGAGCAGGAGCCGGACCCAGTCAGTGTCCGGAGAAGAATAAGCCCAATCCGAATGGGGCGGCGGTGGGACGGAATCTGAGGTGATCCCTACGCGCCAAAGACAAGAGGGAAAGTCTGAACCTGTCGGCGGAAAAGAAGAAGCAAATGCCGTGGCCGGTAGAGCAGAGGACTCAGAAAGGTCGACTATCACACCACACGGCAAGGAATTGAGGAGATGGTCCAAACTATTTCAATCAAAAGGGATTGAAGAAGTTACCGACCCCTTCGCACGTCACATTTTGGATGAGCCCCCTTTCGTCCACGCCGCAGCTGGACAAATTGGATGGAGAATATTACCCCATTCGATCACTTGGTCGGCAATGGAGCTGGATATAGTGAGAACTTAATGTGTAGGAGCATTCCTTTACTATGGAGCCTTGAGGATGCGAAAACTTGCTTTTAGTCACTACCCACTGGGTCGATCAAGTCGTGGGCGGAGTTATGTGAAGTTTTTATCCAAAATTTCTATGGATCTATGCTTGCAACCAAGCCAATCAAGGAAAGGAGTTGATGAGGCTAAAAGAGAATAGGCTCACTCAGTCCTTAAGAAGTTATCTTAGGCCTATGAATAATCCTTTGGATGCACCTTTAGCCAAAGAATGCACCTTTCTTGTGGAAGAGTGAGCTTGCCCAGGCGGCGGAAGATCGTATTGCCATTCTTGCTTTCACCAATGGCTTGAATATGAGGGAAGTGGCAATGGACAAAATCGGATGCTGTCAAACTAACCTTAGGCAAATCAGTCTATACTACTATTACTATATTCATTCCAGGAGCCGACTTCCAATCCAAAGATCCAAAGAGTGAAAGAATTGAGCTGGCTCCTTCTTGGCCACGCCGCCCGAGTTCAAGAATTGCGCAACAAAATGGATAGGAGAAACTGCTTGATCTCAATATCAATCTCCAGCGGGCTCTCGAATGCAGAGGCAGCCACCAAAGATCGAGTATGGGACAGAAATGGATTTTGCAAGAAAAGGATTGGCAGCAAATGCTAATCATAGAAGGGGGCACCCTTGACCTAAGAAGGACCGAGCGTAAGAGGTAGTCGAGATCTCCGCTTAGCGGTCCGAGAGGAGTTCCAAGATAATCAAAAAGAGTCCCGGGTGAACTCCTTAGTAATCCAGAATGAAAGCGAGGATTTGGAAAAAACAATAGGCGTGAAGGCCGTCTGACGTATTATTTATTAATAAAAGGAAGATTAACCAAATATTTAGCGGATTAGCTCCAAGCTCCAGGAACTAGAGCTATGACGAAGTTGAAGTATTCGCCTGGAATAAGGTTTGGAATGGAATAGTAAAGAAAGCGAGGAAAGTCAGCCAAAGCCCCTCATAAAGCGCAATAGAAATCGAGAATGGAAGTGACTTGAAACCTTTCTTGGTGAAGAATCTTTCTTTCCTTGGGATAGTCTCATGTCTTATTGCTTTCTTCGGATAGGCTATATCCTACCTTAACGAGGATACTCAGATAGTTGGGTGCGAGATAGGGATAGGAAGTATGGTCTCAGTCTTGCTTCCTTGCGTATGAAGGAAGGTATGGGATTGAGGCTAGTAAGAGTAAACTGAGGTAGGAAAAGTCTTGTTTACAGTTCCGGAAGTCAGAAGGACTATAGAAGGAAGCTTTGGGCACCATCTAATTCTGCTATTCTCTTGAGTCTTAGGCAGAAAGAAATATATAGAATGTACTCTCTTATTAATATAAAGAATAATGAATACCTCTTCCTTGAAATCAAGGTCTTACTTCAAGAAGTATATCCTTCGGATGGGAGCAGTCCTCCAGAACTATGCTAAAGGGCCCATGGATAGGGAGCGGGGCAGCCGTATAGATATCAGGATAGTCTTTTTAAGTTCTTAAATGAAAGAAAGGGGAATCCCTTCTATCTTATTTCACAATTACAGTCTTCTTAGACTGAGAATATTGTACCGATTGGTTGAGAAGTCAAGTCTCAAATTGACTTATAAGGTGCCGCAATCGCTCACTCTCTATCTCGTCTAGGGCAAAGCTCTCTTTTTACCTTCACTTCACTTCTCCCATTCTTCTTATCTGGGGAAGGACTATGGCCTCCCCTTCCATTTGCTTTGAGAAATGAGAGGAAGAGGCGTCTATCTAATACTATAAATTCCCATGAGTTCAAGGAGACCTGAGGACAAGCAATTCTGGCTGCATACAAAGGATGGAAAGTAGACGGTAAGAAGGGCATAGATCTTGGCTATGGGACTTAATTTGCTCTCCCCTCTAGTCCAAACTAACTGAGAAAAGGTCGAATTCTGAGAAAAAGGGCAGCAGGCACGAAATGCTGATCAAATACTGGGAGTTCATTTGGCGGTCTAAGCTCGCCCCGAAAATAAAGCACTTTTCTTGGCCTCTTACCTGTGGACGAACTTCTATTCTTAATAAGGGGAAGGTCCTATGCCTTATATGGGGGCAGCTCTTTCCCCTTCCCTCTCTGCCGGAAAGAAGGCTTGATTCGAGTGAGTGGGATTGCCCAGAGACAGTAAATCAAAAAAGAATTCAATAGTGCAGTAAAGATTGGAGATTGGCCTTCACCGCGACCTTCGGGAAATGCAGATCATGGAAGTCAAGAGTGAAAGGACTCTAATCTATTTTAGATCTTGCGCCCTAGAAAAAGATGATGGAGGAAACTGACGACTTTCTCGAGGATAAGGTCGTGCATTTATATCTCAGTCCTATGCGCCATAGCTTCAAAGGAAATCTCTACCGAGGCCTTCTTATAAATAAGAAAAGGGCCCGGGTGAAGAACATCAAGGCTTTCGATTGATTGGCTCCCTTTCTTAATAGAATAGAGGGGCGCTCTCAGCTAGCCTAAAACTTTGGAAGAACTGAATCCTCATGCCTCTCCTCATTCTTTTGAAATGAAAAAGAGAATTGCTTTGTTTTTTATTTGCGCTTTGTAGTAATTAGAGAGAGAGCGCACTGACACCGGGCCACCAAAGGTCGGATGGATCGGCCTATTGAGAAAGACCGACCAGGTCGTAACGTAACCATATTCTAAAGCTTTGGAACGAAGGGCAAGCAGTAGTTGGAGGGATCCCAGCAAGGGGCGCGCCTAAGCGAGCAAGCATACGCATAGCAGCACATAGCGCGCCAAAAGGCTACGTACGCGAGGCTAGAGCGCGAATTATTTTAGTGCGTGAAGGTTTTAGCCAGTCCGGAGACGCCAAATAAGGGCGTAAGGATCAAAGAGAAGGTCTATGATGTGGATAGACCGAGCTCGGAGTCAGACATCCCAGAATCACCTAATCCCATAGGCACTGAGTCAGAAGGATCAGGGTCCGTAGGAGAAGGAGTTGAATCGAGGTACTGACTTCCCTCTTCCTTCGACCCGGGATATGGCACCTCACCCTATATTCTCGGATTCGTCTTCTTCTCGCAACCAACCCCTCACCATAGACCTAGAAGAGCGCAGGCCATGTTTAAGACGACTGCCTTTCTCATTGATCGGGAAAGGTTATGGCAATGCATTACTATTTTCTTGGTCAAGTGCAGGTGCTCCTGGGTAGGCTCGCAAGGATCCATATCCTAGAATGCTTGGTGACCGGACGAGGATTTATACCACTCCTATACCCTCCCCCCCCATCTTTTAGATACTATGTATAGTATACAGCACATTAAGTCTTTCTTTCAGCGGCTACTCTTTGTGGCGGGACATTTCCGTTGAAGGTGCTTTCGAGCTCTCCTTTCGAACTGAATCAGTTGGTTAAACTTGAGTTGAGGGACTGAGAATACCATGAAATGAAATAAGGTAGGTAAGACGAAGAATAAAGTCAAATCTCTCACTTAGAAGTTCCCTAGGGAATAGAAATGAAAATGGGATGTGGTAAGATCCATGTCTTGCTGGATTGAAATGAGTTGATCTTCCCCTGGCCGCGACTAATTAATCAAAGGTACGGAGACCTATTATAAAGAGATTCCAACTAGAGTGATTGATTCCAGAAGTGAAGTTTCGAATTGCCTTTTCGATTGGTTGCGGAGAGAAGGAGGCCTCTATCACTTTTACGTAGAAAACTTCTTCCTCAAAGTATATTCAAGTTGTTCTCTTAGATATTACATTGTAACAATCATCTAGCCCTGCCACCTGTAGTTACCTTCATGTCATCGTTTATGCTGCTATCTTTGGGCCGTCACATCTAGTATCGAATGTCGGGCTCCATGCCTATGGTGCTCGCGGTGATACCTAAAATCTTCTCTTACTTAGCCACCTTTCGAGCTAAGAGCACCGTCTTCTTCATCTGCACCTTCAATCTGGCACGACCGCCTTCCAGTAGACAGTGGAGGGATGAATTCTTCTCAAGGCATTCTCATTGAATAGTCATGGCTTCTCGCTAGCCTGAAATCGATCCATTAGCGGAATGAAAGAATCACATAGATAGATATCTTTGATCTTGACTCTTCTTCTATAAATCTTGGATCCCATCATCCTAGCGTGAAGAAAGGAAGTAGCCAACACAGCTAGTTCTTGGTCTCCAGCGAACGAATCCCAGGTTTGAGACTCGATGTATCCGATAGTAAGGAAGGCTTCTACTATTACAAGCCGGGTAGAGAGGGAAAGCAAAGGCGCTACTGCCCAGTTCTTTTTGCATTCTTTCAGTTAATGCCCCTAGATCAGAGGTAAGATAAGAGGATTGTAGCGAGCGTAGCCCTATTAATAAGCGTTAGTGAGCGCAACGTTTCACTCCCAGTTTCTTTTAAGGGCTAGGTCCTCAGATCCGTAGATTATAGAGGTGTTTACTCTTACCATTAGTTTCCCGCTATTAGTTATTAGTTGGTATCCCCCGAAGCAGGTATTTGGCAGGTGAGGGCAAGCAGGCAACCCTCAGTTACTAGCTGTGGATAGGAATAGGATCCGGGTACAAAGATGATGGAGGTCCTTCTTCCACCTCTGGATCCAGACAAGGCGAAAGCCCATCTCTTTCTTCTTCTGCAGCGAACCAATACGAGGAGGCGCAGTCGCCATAGCTGCTGGTAGCGCTAGTTAGAGGCAGAGATCAAGGCGCTATCCTATACTTCTTGATCAGGCTCCTCTTCGGCAACCATGAAATTTCTTCTCATGCCGGGATATCCCATGAGAATCTCTGGTTTAGCACCAATATATATATAGTGGGGACCCCATCTCAATCAGTAGGATGCCCTTGATAGCATAAGGAGTGTCATCCGGGCTGAAAAGAGGAAATAGCCTAAGGTCTGGGCTAGGTCTACGGACTTCTCCTTCAATTCATTCTCAGTCGCAAGTCAAAGTTAACCGAGTCTTGAGATTATGAAATCCGAGGCGGGGACTGACCTCATCCGCGAGTGAAGGTGCGCATAGGACTGACCCTAATGTAAGAAAGGGCCCAGCCCATGTGAGAGAGAGAAGAGTGAATTCCGATTCCTACTATGATGATTAAAAAAGCTAGCTTAGAGGACAGTCAGAATCCGATGCTGAGAGCTAATGCAATGGTTTAATATTATATATACGATGATAGTACTAAAAGGGCGAAGACTCCCACCCCAACGTGCGAGAATGGACCGTCTTCGTCGATGTCCCCTTAGGTAAGTCAGTCCCGTAGGTATGCAGGAGCTCTATGTTATGCCAGACCTTTCCCTATCTAAGGTATGGTAGGTCTCTAGGTTATGGATTCCAATGAGATTGTTGCTAGCCAATTAGATGCCTTCAAAGATCAAAGAATAAGGCTTTCTACAGTGTCTTTCACGTGTCTGATGGCTTTCAAAGATAGATGAATAAAATGAAGGAGGAAGAAAATCCTATCTTAGTCCTAGTACTGGAATGAATGGGAAACTTAGTTAATAGAGATCCTCGCTCTTACTAAGAACTTCAAGTACCTTCGACCTATTAGCTCGAGAGCAAGAAAAGATAGAGTGTATGGTGCTGATGGAGCTTAGATTATCATCGAAAAAAAGATCTCTCTTATCCTTATTTAGTTAGCCTTCCACAGGGAAAGCCTTTTATTACACTACACGATCTTTACATGGATGGATCTTTTGCCCTAACCTAGCTTGCTGGAACTGACCAAAAGAGATTTAGAATGGACTGAAACTATATCTTTTCAAACTAGCACTTCTTTATTCTTTAGAATGATGGCAACTACCATTATTCATATCTAAAGTCTTATCCTTACCTTTACAAAGTCAAGTAAACAATCCCGTATTCTTCCATGGGCGCGTCAAAGGAAAGATTTTTGGTCAACGAGAAAGAACCTTCCCCCGAGTTCATGAGTTAAGAGATTTAAGACATGCCTAAGAAAGGTAATAAGAATAGGCCTAACGGCTAGTTCTTAGGTTAGTTCTTCTTGAGTTCTTTATTACGTCTTTCTTACTCAAGTTATGAAGCAAAAGACAACTCCGGAATCTAGTTAAGATGATTCTTCTTGGAAATCGAAAGTCCTTTCTGTTCCGAAGGTATGTGCTAGCCCTTGTCCGCTTAAACTTCCTTTGTCTATGTGTGGGTGCCCTTCTTCTTTTTATTTCATCTTTAATTCAGTAAGGAGGTCCTCTGTTCTCGTACCATGCCATTCGAGGGTTGCCCTAAGAAGAATTGGATCAAATACAACTGGGATGAGATGAAGAGAAGGGTATAACACAATCCGCTTCGTAACTGGAAGGCCGGGTGCCTAAGGAAAGTGAAAGCATAGGCGTAGGCCAGGGGAAAGAAAAGTTTTGACAGTATAGGAAAGTGGTCTTAAGCATTACGCATGGATCAAGGGCGCATTCGGCTATACCTCTCGCGGAGCAATTCCTTCTTTTTCTGTCTTGGTTGAGGGCCTTTCATTGTTGGAAGTAAAGATTTGACTGAGTCTACCTCCTTGGTTGAGGGTTCTCGGTATAAGCCAAAAAGAAGAAAGCTTTCAATTCAATCCGTCCTAGCTCTTGTCTAAGGATTCAAAGCAGGCGAAGTAGTAGAAGTCTTCGATGTAGTACAATCAGTTGTTTTCGTAGAGGGAGTTTCTTCAACCTTGTCACGGGGTGGATAGTCCTTATCTATCAGTGGCAGTAGGAGAGATGGAAGTCTTGCATTATTCCGTTTACCTCGAAGTCCTCGATCTATCAATTGACCTGGGACCGCGATCCAAGCCCTCAGTCTCCTTCAGCATGGATGGATTTCTGCATAGGGCCCTTAGCTATTCAGTCTTTCCTATCTAGCAGGACTCTGACCCCCTTCTCAAGTAGGGACGGGAATAGGAAGTGAACTCCTTATAAGATGAAGGTCCTAACTCAATTCCTCTTGAGTCTGGAGGCTGCAGTGGATTGGCCTTAGTTAGTCTTCAATGGCTTATTAGGCCCTTGCATAGCCACCTCTTTCTCTCACATCCGAAGAAGAATAGGAGACCTACTTCCTAAGATCGCCGCCAAATTCAAACCTGACTTTGACTGGGAATCCCTCAAAAATGGTACCACAATTGCCGGATCGCTTCGCTTACTGAATGCACTAAGAAAAGGTCACACATCTCTCTACGATCTTACTAAGTCAATCCCAGAAATGATTCAACCACTCGATCCGCTAATGACTTGTTCAAGCTGCCCTACCCTCTTCTATTGAATAAGTATCTCGCTTTCGGCATAGCTTTTGGCATAAATAAAGAGAGTGAAGGCTGGCGAAGTGAAAAAGAAGCCCCAGGCCTCTGAAAAGCGCCCTTGTGACTTCTACTATCTCGGGGACCTAGACGGAGGTTTTTCTTTAGAGAACTTGGCTATGCCAAAGCCTGGCCTAGCTAGAAAGGCTTGGGAGATTTGGATAGACACCTATACACGACACGTACACACTTTCTCAGTGGAAGGAGAAGGAGAGCTGCTTGGTAGATATTGAATCTAGCCCGGATCCTTAAAAGCCCTTGAAGGGGCGGACTCTCTAGGAGACCTGCCCTTATAAATGAAATAAATACGCTCAGTTTAGGGTTCTTGATTGCGAAGGGGCGGAATGATGCGCAGAGATATGAGACAGCGAACTCGGTAGACTCTTTCTCGACACAGAAAGCGATGCTGTACCACCCGCTACGAATAGCTGGGCCCCCACCATTGAATAAGCAATATAAGCCATAGATGAATCAGACTCGGCTTAGATTAGGGAAAAGCACGGGAAAGACAAATCCAATAAATCCAAGCAAATTCATCGCTTTAAGCGCAAGCTAGGCTTCTGCCTATCATAGACGGCGGTGCTCCAACGAGCCTTTTTTCTTTAGCCAAATTCCCTTCTTTCGCAGGGGTTGATCTATTCTCGTCTCGGTAGACGAGACTATAGTAGGACGGCTTTGGGGCAGATTATTTGGCTTTAGTTCTTTTTGTCAACTACTCAGGTACTTGAATCTTCGTCTTGAACGATGGACACAGTCTATTAGGCTTTTTAGGAAAGTTCCCCTCTTCCTATGCAGTTAGCTCGACTCCAGGTATAGCTCTTAATGGGCATGTTCTTTGGTCAGGCAAGTCGGCTGCTAATCCCAACCTAATAAGCAATCGCAATCACTATAAGCAACCTATTTCATATCCTTTTCGTTGTACTTCCTCTTCTCCTTCTCTTCATTCTCAGCTTCTTGGAGTGCCTTTGCCAAGATCTAGTGTAATTCCTTTTCCCCGGGAGCCTGTCCCAATCCCCACTAGTTCAAGTATTAATGGGACCATCTTTCTAGGCTAGGATATTTCTTCTTTTATCCCCGTGCAAAAGTATTTGGCATAAAGAGCCCTTAATAACTTGCTTGTCCTGTACGCAATAACTGAGAATAGAGGCACTTTCAACTCAATACCCGGGCCTTCTACTAAGAATCTTTCAAATTCCCTTTCTTATCCCTTGCTTTCAGTCTTTCTTAATTTTTTCGAGAAAGTGGCGACTCCACAATTTACGTATATATATAGAGGGTGAGACCTTGGGGCGATGGAGATAGAGATCTTGAAAGCTTTACGGAAAGTACTCCTGCGCGAAGTCAAAAAAAGTAGTACGTCGAGACAAAAGACCTATCTTCTAGTCCTGCTGGTCTTCATTCCCTTCTTGCAGCTTAGGAGGTTAAGAACACGGTACCAGTTGCACCTCAGAAAGAGGTGACTTAACGGAATAGAATTGATTGACTCAGACATATACGCAAAAGTGGAGAAGTCTCTTTTCCCTAATAGACGGAGATAGATTGATAAAAAGTGCTGTTTGATATAGATGCACAAAGTGAGACTCTTCCTAAGCGTATCCGGATTGATTGCGGCCCTAAACTTCCAGGATTCTGGCAATCTCTTCAAGCAGAAAGACTACGGCTGTATTGCACACATTGTTTTAGGCAAGGACGTGGGGAGGATACATGCAAGGCGAAAAAAATCCCCCCAAAGGCTGTAGCAACGTCAAAAGCCAATCTGCATGAAAGCCAGTCCAAAGAAAGCTCAAAACATGTATGGAGACTCAAGGATAAGCAGCCTGAGGCTTTGGTTCTTGCCCCTGCGAAGGTCAACGATGAAAGCGGCAACTAATGTTTTGCCAAAGCCTAGCACTGTTACTGCCGTGGATCTTCTATCCAAACAGCCTCTTTCTGTGGTTGATTTGGTTCATGAAAGTCGCCCTACTGACTCCACTGTGGCTGGACAAGCAGCCTCCCGCACAATCCAACAACTGCCAATTACGGGAAGGTTTGAAACTGGACAAGGCAGTGGGACAAGTCCTCGCACCAACCAATCGGAAAATTCTTTGAGGAAGAAAAGTGAGCACCCTCTTGATAACATAAAAGAAATTTGCTCTAACACTACTCCATTAGATATTCAGCAGGCTACTGGTGAGGGTATTGATGAAGCAATGCAGGGTAATATTAATATAGACACTACCGATCTTCAGGATAAAGGCAAGAATGTTGATCTAAGTGCTTCGTCTCCAGGTGTGTGTGCTTAAAACAATGAAGGAAATGCTGGGCAGGATGTAAGTTTCATTCAATCCCCTAATCGATTTTCGGTCTTGGAAGTTCCTTAGGATGAAGATGAGAACAATTACTTCCAGTTTGAAGCTCTTAATATTGACTCTTCTATTCCTATTCGACCTCGGAAAGGCAAGAACAAATCCACAATCCCTCCAACGGATAGACTGACTCGATCCCAAGCTAAGTCCTCTATTTCTTCCTCTCAATTTTCACCTCATGGGAAGAAATTCTTTCTTTTTTCCCTCTTTGAGAATCTTCTTCTGATGAGAGCCAAAAGACTGATTCCATGAATGATCCTGATGAGAAGAATGGCTTAGCATTAGTCAGGTCGGGCGGGCATTGACTATTCAAGGGGAGAAGGCACTGAGAAAGGTATTGACTTTGTAAGTACTTCGAAGTACTAATGCTAATACGAAGACTTAGGAGGAAAGAGTGCTTCTTAAGCGAGATCCTGGTCAATGTGAAGAGTGAGGGGCTAAAAATGCATAGAGTGGTTCGCTTCCTGCGGGAATGCTTGAAAAGGCCAGAAGGTGGAGAAGGGAAGGTCTCTTAGCCTGCTTATCCAAAAGAAGGAGGTACTATATGCACTATCATAGGTATATCTAGTGAAATAATATTAGAAATAGCTGATGCCAATAGGCCTTCCCATACTTAGAGGCCTAATTTGACCTTCTTTTATCTTAAATAAGAATCTGAACTGCCATCTCTAGTCCGTTCACCCCTGAAGTAGGGAAGAAGGGATGCCATCGATTTTCACGAAAGTGATTCACTTAAGTAAGAAGGATTGCTTGGAATAGCTCGTGCCCTCCCAGCTACAATAGCTCAACTTCTTAGTCAAGGGCGGGCGTCCAAAAAGACCGGGACCGGGACGAAATAGAAAGGCGACAGGTTGACTTATAAATCTAAAGACCATCAACTATGGCACCTTTTCCCTTAGCAATTCTTTGATTCAACGCTATCTTGGTGGGAGTTGCATGACGCATTAGCCAGGCGAAAGCTTGCGCATTGATATTGAGGAAGATAGATCGAAGAGAAGAGGGTATATGACTGAGCTTCACTCCTCTCCTTTAGTCGATCCATTTCATGGACCCTCTCACATTCGTTCGATCCTTTGACCCTGCTGCTAATGAGCTACTGAAAAAATACAGTAAGGGGGTTTCAGAGGGGAATTGTGGATTGGCACCCTATTCCATCTGGGGAAAGATCCCAAACTAGACTCTATGAAAGTAGCATATATGGTCGAAGGTTTATGTCGCTTAGCACAACTAGCGAATCCTTACTCTCAGAAGTAAGCTAGTCAACTAGCCTGAGTCTAAGAAGGTTGCTAATTAACTACGAGAATCATTCCTTGCTTATTCATCCTCTTTGAATCATCAACGACGGTCGTTAAGGTATAGATTCCCTTTGACTACTTTCTCTTTCTCGCTAAGGTCCAATTAATAGCTTTCCCTTCTAGAGAATCCAGTCCACTAGTCCAGAAGGGCTGAAGCAGAGCCTGCAATTCTTTCTTATTCAGTCATCGATGTTGGCGATCAACAGGATAGGGGCCAACCTCATCTACCTGAATTCCATCTTTCTTGAATTTATAAATTGGATATAGTCATATCATGCGATAGACCCGCCTTTCTTTAAGGGTTCTGTTCGGAAAGTGATTGATCATATGAGTCAACAAAGCACTTAGAACTATGCTAAGATTCCTTTCTCGTTAGCTGCCTTTCGCTTCTCCGGTGCAACTGCTTTATAGCAGCGGACTGGTCAGTTTTCCTGTTGTAGAGGGAAAAGAAAAGACTTTTCGTATTCCCAAAGGTGGATTGAAAAGAATCTCTTTGACCCGCACGCTTCGATCATCCTTCGCATCATCAGTACCGGCGTTAGAGGACCTTTGTAGGTTAGTTTATGAGTCGATATGGTACTCTTCAATAGGTGTCGTTAACCAGATCCTTTCTTCCATTTGTTTTAGCATGAATTCGTAGGTCAGATTCAAATGAATACCCAGTTCATATCATACTTGTTGGGAATACTGAATCCCTAATCGGTTGGTTTGCTACCTTCACTCAATTCCTACTCTGCCCTTAGAATAAGCACTACGCAGTGATTAATGAATCGATTCCCCGTTCTCTCACCGGTGAATACCTACCCACGTTAATGCCATGAGGAATGTTCCAAAACAACCTGTGCTCGAAATGTGGGCTTCAAATAAGGGAAGCCAGGAATACTTCTCCTTATTTCTTTTTTTTGTATAGGGTCCCCTACCAATGATGATCTGATATCGCGCTATTCATCTCCAATAGTCAGTCCCATGTGGAGAAAGATATGGAATGAGAAGAGGAAAAAAATCATTCATAGCGAGAACAGACAGTGCCGGGAAGAAGATCAAGACTAAAGTTTCCTACCGAAGTGAATGCTCCCTGTGAAGAGTACCTGTCTAATGAAAGGCAAAATCCATATGAATGAATTCACCTCGTAATGTGGGACGACAATAGAGGTTCTCGCTTTCAGCGGACAGACCGAGAAAATGAGTACGCGTGACACCTACTTTCTCATCTGTACGCCTCTCCCTTCTACCCTCCCTTAGTAGTCAATCAAAAAACAGGGCTTTGGGCGACCTCTTGCCTCTATTTCCAACTGGCGAAGGGCAGGTTAAGAGCTGGGAAGAATACGAATCTTGCAAGAGGTGCCATCTTGACCTGGAGGAGGGGATGGGGAAGCTGCTGCTTAAACCAAGCGAGGGCAAGCTGTTTGCTGACTTATACTCAATTGAAGGGTCAAGTATTAATAGTCTCACCGAAGCAGGAGTGATCAAAATAGAAGAAAATGAGGGGTAGATGACTTTTTATTTTGCACTTTCTCATTCTTCTTTTCTTTTGACTTTTCTTTTCATCGCGCGAGGCTACGCTGGTAGCCGGCAGCTTACTACCTTCTTACCCATCGCTTCTTTACTAATGACTGAGATGTCTTTATATAGTCTTTCTCAGGTTCGCTCTTTTTATGTCAAATTTTTTGGCTCTACCCCCATGCTTCCTATCCACCACAGTCTTATTTCACCTCTGCACAATACTTGGCTTTCTGTGCTGAATCGATAAGTAGTCGTCTACTCCACAGTAGACGCCCCTTTCCTCTTTTGGCTAAGATTCTTCCTTCTAACTATGCTAGTGGTCTTCTTTCTCAGATATTATGGAGGGGTGCTTCTGGCTATATTCAGTACCTTGAGCTCGTATGTACAAAGATTCATACCATGACCTTCTCGAGAAACTTAGGTTTTTGCATCTGGTATAATCTAATTATCTATAATGGTATGCTGACGACATGTGTTATGCACTGCGGGCCCGACTTTCTTCAATTACTAAACCGCCCAGCAGAGGTCATCAATAAAGAGATTTTGCTTGACCCTACTACTACTGGTGCTGAGTCGAAGAAGGACTTCTTCGATCCCCTAGATATAAGAGAAAGGTCCGAATCTAAGGTACTAATTTAGAAAGTAATTGGTAGTTGCCTAACTATAGCTTTATTGTCCGCTACTGTATATATGAGTAATAAAGACGTTCGCTATGGTGAAATGCTCTATGGTGGTAAACTTTCTTTTCTCTAAATCTATCTATTCTTACTTATGTAATGTGTTCTATGTTCATAATTGCTTCGTAACAGGGGATAATACAATCCTTTTTTTCCGGTATACGTCTCCGCGTGCACAAGGAGCGATGAAAATAAGTGGTGCTATGATGATTCGTTCCTATCTTAATACTTTCTCTCAGATGTCCTCTCTTAAGAATTCTAAGCATGAAGAAAAAGTCTTTCTTCCTACATCGTCTGAAATAACTCCGTCACTCTCTCGATATCAAATTCCTGTCTTTTCGGATTCTTCTTCTTTGAATAAGCGCGTCGTCGCTTTCGAGAAATCTAGCTTTTTGCCCTTCAATCGTAGTAGTAGTAGCATGTTCTCTGTTAAAGACAGCCAAGGCTTAAGGATTCTAAAATCAGAACCATCCATTAGGATTGTCATGGAGAAGGATGAAGGCCTAAAAGATCACAGAATTGAAAAATCATTCAAATTAAGAAGTGCTACTTCTTCCCCTTCTTTCTCTTCAGTTTTCAGTCCTCCGCAAAGTCCATTAGAGGTACACCATTTTCTGATTACAGCTATTGTCTCATTTGCGATCAAATAGAATTTAGACTTCTCTTTTCAATCACCTTGTGAAATATATCGTCTGGTTGTAGATGCCTTTCTAAGTAATTTGAAGACGATGGAATTAGCGGTTGAGCGCTTCTATGACTGTACTTCCGATGCTGACTCTGCTGAAAGGTTGCTTGAATCTATAGAAAAAGAGAGTCGAGCTCAAGGAGTCATCGTTCTCGTTGGTTCTCTTCTAATGGTCAGTCTACGATTGTTAAGGGTTGGGGGCTCCGTCAGCCTGGGGGTTTACGCTATCTTCTCGCTGATCAAAGTGAGACATAAGCGAGAAAAGATAACTAAGTAGTCATCTCACTACTAGGACAATGAGGCGCCGGTCATAGATTGACCGGTGAAAGGAGCGTGGGCGTCAGGGGCTTCTTTCTCTTTCTCCCAACATTCTTTCGAAGGAAAAGCCTTCGTAAAACAGTATCTTTTGACTAAGGAGCTGCTGTCGGAGAACGACATTCATATTCATTAATATTAATCTAATTAGAATTGCGCATCCTAATATGAAGACGAATTAAATCTTCTACTGATGGATGTACCCAGCTCATGCTCTTCAAAAGGAGCTTCCAAGCATCCATAACTGCCCTAACAAGGACAAATGGAAGGAGAAGGGCGCAAGAACTGCCATAGCAAGATTAGTTATTAAGCCCAAGTGATCATAGGACGGTATTCGTGCAGTCATCCTCAGTCCCTCCCTCTTTCCAGAGTGAAGCAATCTCTGAAGGATTGAATGTTGACAGTTCTGTCCCTAATCCTTGGCAAGAGGTTAAGGTGAGGAAGCTTCAGGTCAGCACCTCCTACCGATAGAAGCACTCGATCTCAGTCTCAAAGCATGCATGGTAAGACCGACTTTCTTCCTACTACTAATGATGAAAATGGGAAAAGCACTCCCTCTCTCGCTTCTAATACTGCCAATGTCGATTAAGTTCTGATTTTGGAATGCTATATGGCTTGGAAATGATCCAACTGTCAGTCGCATCAAATTCTTTGTCAGGCTTCATAATATTTCCTTAATTGCTATTTTTGAACCTAAGTGGCACTTAGATAAGGTTCAGCTTCTTAAAGCCAAGCTTAAATTCCATCATTGCTATTCAATTCTAATAGCATTATTTTTCTTTTTGCTAAATCTTCCCATCTTTGTAATCTTGTGAGAGAAAGTGATCAACATCTTACTCTTAGCATTGGCACATTTTTCTTGGCCTATTCGCACTTTTGTATATGCAAAGTGTGATGCATTGGGGAGGCAATCCCCCTGGGATGATCTCATTGAGATGAGCACCACTTGTAATGTCCCATGGATTGTTGGGGGGACTTTAACATTGTGTTGAATGCTCAAGAGAAGTTAGGGCCTTCTGGTTGGGATAGGAGGGGAGCAATGAACTTTCATGCAGCTATCTCAGCCTCTGGCCTGCTTGCTCAAGGCTAGACAGGTAGCACTTTGACTTGGTTGAAGAAGAGGGAAGGCCTTGTTCGCTTTTTCCAAAAAAGCATTCGACTGGCAAGCAAGAACTTCTTCATTCACAGGGGCCAAAGACTAAGGAAAGCTGGAGGTAACTGAGACATGAGACTTTCTTCAAGGAAGTCTTGAGATTCTGCATCGGAGATGTCAGCACGCATCAAGCTGTCCTCACAGCTCTTTCAAGCCTCTAGAATTGCCATCTATAAAGAGCCTTTCCATCAATCCGAAAATCAATAAGTAAAGGTACATCCTTCCTCCTCGCTCTTTCTTTTCGAATAATTGGTGACTGGGTCACCTCTTTCATTCAAAGTCGTGGTGATGTGATTGAGAAGGAGGGTTGGGACTACTTGAGACGTATGGGCATATCTCTTATTCCTCTCAGTCATTCCAATCTAGAAAAGATCTTCTTTTTCTTCTTTCGGCTTGAGGTACTTACTTTCGCCCCTTTCCTTTCTCCTCAATTTGAGACTCTTCGACTGCTCGATTGGCTAAAGCTAGTCGGTCCTCTACCTTATTCTTATATATTGATTGCTGTATTCCCTGCTATGTGCACTCAGAAGATGCTTTAGAACTGCTTACGTGCCTACTCCGCTAGATCTAGATCGGCTGCTGCTTTAACCTGCCATCTTCGAAGAGCACTCCCCCCCTTACTACTGAATTCTTTCCTTCCTTCTGACTCTTTCATTTTTGCTAGTCCAATGACTAATGGGTCTCGGTACGCAGCGCGGATCCTTCTATCGGGGCCCTCTCCGGAGTTCTTTCTTTTTAGATGAGGCTTTGGCTCCTTTTCGCTTTCAAATGTTAACGGACTCTCAGTCTTACGGCCTAAATCCTTCCCTGGGCGATGAAGAGAAGAAAGAAGTAGGCCCGAGCGAGGCCCTTTCATGATGCGTATTAAAGTAGGACTGCCGAAAGAAATGCTGTAGGCTAGTCACTTTAGAAGTAAGCCATCGTGGAAGAACCTTATTTCGCCGTCTATTTTCTTCAATCAAAGTTGGGCAAGAACCATAGGAGTCAAAGAAGAAATGGAAGGAATTGACTAGGTTGCGGGTGCTTCATAATCGTATGCTTTAACCGATCCACCGGACAAGAAAAAAGGGGACGAAGCAGTTCTCACTTCATAGGCCTTCCTTTCTTTATGAGCTCTAAAAGTAGGTGAAGGGATTTTAGAAGGGAAGGCTATTGAAAGCTACCCCCGTCTAGGGCTTACATAGCTTGGTCCTTTTAGTGCCTTACTTAGTCTAGTAGAAGCTGGTGAAGCGGGCCTACTACTTCCCAAGCCTAGAACTCTCTCTCTATCTTTTCCTGCCTCTAGAGGACTTAAGCTAACTTACTCTTTCAGCTCCGACTACGACCTTCAGCCAGTTCTTTGATAAGTCCTATTCTTTTCCTCTTTTAGAACTCTTGGTTAATCTTCCCTTAAATGCCTGGTAGATAGAGAACTTTCTTATCGCAAGCGACTATGATCCGCACCAAGGACAAATAGATAGCGAACTCCTCCTTTGTCTGTGAGAAAGAAGATATAGAGGTGGAAGGACTTGGTAATCTCATATCCCTTCTCTTAGAGCAAGAAGTTTGGCGGAGGACTATGTATGATAGGGAGAAGTCAGATTGGTTCTCTTAGAAAGCCTACAATTATATGGCTTCCGAAGGCCTGGCCTAGAGGTCAGTCTTTCCTTAGTCGGTAGGTTCTCCTAAGAGAGATTCAGTATATGAAGCACTTTCTTCTTCATTATCTTGATCTGAGCTCTGACAGCTAGCTTCCATTATATCCTACTTCGAAATGGTCTCCTATCTCTCTTCAAGCTAGCCTAGCATAAACTCTCCCTTCAGTGCTTAAGCGGGCGTACAACTTCTGATCTTTCTCAAAGAGCAAGAAGGCAGAGGAGAAGGGCCTTGATCTAGGCATAGGCATAAGAAAGAGGGGCGCAGACCTTAGTTGCAAAGCTCGGCTTAGAAGAGCTGACTTTAAGGGCTAAGGCAAAAGTCTTTCTACTAGCTGTCCTTATCCCCGGAGAAGATAATAGATGACCTTACCTACTTCAACTGTCCTTTAGGAAAGAAAGGAAAGAGGATTCCATTCCATATCAGAGTGAAGAAAGGAGCAATGAAGCAGTTCCTATATAGGTTATTGGAAGAGAGGGAGTTGGAGCAGCCCTTACTTAGGGAGGAGATTTTTTACTAAGGATTTTGCCAAGGCTTTCAATCCAGCAGTGACCATCTTGATGGAGTAGGCGGAAGAGTCGATTGACAGATTCAGAGTTCGGAAAAAGCAAAGCCAAAGCAAGGACAGACATGCTCTCGCTAAGAGAAGGGCTTAAGTGCAAATATGGAAGAAAATCCGACTTTGACTCTATCGCCTTAAGGTCATGGACAGCTATTAAAAAGGAGGTCAAATTAAGTCTTTCCTTGATCAAGAATTGCGTAGATAGTGAGACTGCCTTCTATTCTCTGTAGACCGCCCTCTTTTCCGCACCAATCCTTATTTACTACTTTGGGGTGTATAGCTCAGTTGGTAGAGCATTGGGCTTTTAACCTAATGGTCGCAGGTTCAAGTCCTGCTATACCCAAACCTACCTTAGACTAGACTATTAGTAAGGATGCGTAGTAGCAGAGCACTCGTTGGCCTTTATTTAGAGGGGCTTCGGCGGCGGTGCTGGGCGAAGCACTCTGCTGCGGCGAGCAGCCCCCTCTTATTGCATTCACCAAGAAAGTCTTGCTCGCTCCTGAACTCTGTGGCGAGTTCAGTCACCACCTCTGGGCCCGAGCTCTGCTCGAACGTAGTCAGCCAGCTTACTGACTTTGCTTAGCTGCCAGCCTTGCAAAGGGATAATTCACTATCTATGCGCCCGGTCCCACGGACCTCTTCCCCGTATTAGTAGGGCTAAGCCTTCAAAATCTGGGATAAGTGGAAGGAGTTAGGGGAGTTAGGAGGAGGGAGCGCCCTTTGCCAGTCTTAATAAGAAATAGGCGGCGTCGCCTTCAAAGCGTCAAGAAAATCGAACTAATATGTTCTCATGAGAGTATACTGATGTATAGGTCTTATTTACGGACTTTTGATCATGATGCATCATGAAGGGGCCGTGATCGGGTTGAGCGATGCTTAGATATAGGGGCGCCTTCGCAGCTTGGATTGGAAGGAAGGCCTTCGCTTTCCGGTCGTGAAGCCGCTTTGGATGAGCGTGGGCAAGTTCGTCGGGATTCGCTATCGCTTTCGGCTTGGAGTGGCTCACCGCCCTTCTCACTTAAAGGGAAAGCAAGAGAAGGGGGCCGGAAAGCCTCGCGCTCGGCTCCATGGCTCCATACTGATCAGGCCAGCAAGGATGAGCACTCAAGGCTTTTCTTCGAAAGCGAATTTGAAGTTCAGCTGCTCAAACAGTCTTGTGATCCTTACTGCAAGCCTATGCAGTTCTGTGGATAATCTTGGTCGAAGGGACGAGCTGACTTTGATTATCTCTGAGCTGCAGATAAGATTCTAGAAAATGAATATGCTTATAAGGACGCCGATGTCCAAAGCCTTAAAAGCTTCAAAAGTTTGATTGTGAATTACCATGGTCATTCTTCTAATTGGACTAAGGACATGAACCAGCACTTTGTCTTTGACTTGATGCGAGAAGATCGTCAATCTAAATAAGGTCCTTTCGTTCGCAAGAAGGTAGAAGCTATGGGCTGAATTTCTTCCTTCTTTTTCCGGTATGCCGCTCCGTCAGCAAGGAGCTATAGAAGAAAGTGGGCTGTGGTGATGTCAGAATTTGCACCTATTTCTATCTATTTAGTGATCAGTCCGCTAGTTTCTTTGATCCCACTCGGTCTTCCTTTTCTATTTTCTTCCAATAGTTCGACCTACCCAGAAAAATTGTCGGCCTACGAATGTGGTTTCGATCCTTCCGGTGATGCCAGAAGTCGTTTTGATATACGATTTTATCTTGTTTCCATTTTATTTATTATCCCTGATCCGGAAGTCACCTTTTCCTTTCCTTGGGCAGTACCTCCCAACAAGATTGATCCCTTTGGATCTTGGTCTATGATGGCCTTTTTATTGATTTTGACGATTGGATCTCTCTATGAATGGAAAAGGGGTGCTTCGGATCGGGAGTAAGCACTAGTGAGAGGGCAAAAATAGGGGGAAGGAGAAAATAGAGAGCGATGCCTACATTAAATCAATTGATTCGTCAGGGTAGAGAAGAAAAACGGCGCACGGACCGTACTCGAGCTTCGGATCAATGTCCCCAGAAGCAAGGAGTACGCCCGCGTGTACCAACGAGAACACCGAAAAAACCTAATTCAGCTCCACGTAAGATAGCCAAAGTACGATTAAACAGCAATGGACATCATATATTTGCTCACATTCCAGGCGAAGGTCATAATTCGCAGGAACATTCTATAGTCTTAATAAGAGGAGGTAGAGTGAAGGATTTGCCAGGTGTGAAATCCCATTGTATTCGAGGAGTCAAGGATTTGCTTGGAATTCCGGATCGAAGAAGAGGGAGATCAAAATATGGTGCGAAAAAACCCAAATCCATATGAATGGAAGATGCCTAACTCAGTCTTTTTTCTCGGTCAAGAATCCATCGCCCTTTAAGAAAGAAGGCAATTGGGACATCTATTAAAAAGCATCAAGCATTACCAACGAGAAAAGAAGGTCTTAGAAATGGCCTGAGAAAGGACGGGCTTAAACCTATCTGAAAGGGCCTTCTGCCTCTTCTCGATTGAGCCTCAGTCTTTCCGGATTCACCTTCGAAAGCCGCAGCATGCGAGCGGGAGTGCGGCCCATTGCAGAATAGGCTGATTAGACTTGAGTTCACGGGGCAGAGACTATTGACGAAGGACGCCTTCTGTCCACCTGTCTACATTCTATCGATGCCTCCTTCAAAGGACTCTATCCGGTCATGGCCTGGTGCTAGCTTATGGATCGACTCCAGACAGGCTAAAGTGGCTTTTAAGAAGTCCCTGGGATTGATGAATCTACGGCACTTTCTTTCCTTCGCCACGACTATGGAGCTGCACATTAGTCCAATGAATAGGTATTTGACTTCGGGGCGGACTGATTTTCTCAACGTGGGAAAGTCTGATTAAGAACTGAACCTTGAAAACCTCCATGCCCAGCTTTTTGAATGATCTTTTATATGCTTATGTGCTTTGGATGCCCTCCCCTTCTTTAGCTGAGGAAACTAGCCTTGCCATAGCTACCCCCAAAAGGCCATAGATAGGCGGCCCTAAAGCTACGGTTAAGGCCCCAGCCAATTCTGAATCTGAATAAAAAAACAGTTGAACTAGAGTTTTCCCTTACTTGTATGAGTGGGGCTCGCGCTATAAATTTCAGTAATTAATTGGCCAACCGCACCTAAGATGACTGAGAACAGGAACTAGCCGATCAAAGAGTCTTCCTTCTGCGCCTGGTCCTTCCCTTAAGATGAGAACAAGAGGGGTGAGCTTCACCTGAAATCATTTCCTAGGATTGAGGTTGATTGGCTTCTTCAAGGCAAGGCTCGACGTAGTTGAGTTGTTATGGCTAATCTCCTATCTAAGATTGAGGCTAAGCTCCTGTTCTGGCTCGGTCTTTAAGCCATTTAAGGTTAACTTTAGTATTTCGCCATTGTTTCAGAGGAGAGAAAGGTATATTAGAATTTTAGGTTTAGTGAAAATAGCTCTAGCACTAAAGGCAGATAAGGGAGCTTAAGCGAAAAGTGCAGTAATTAGCGGGCTCCTTTCCCTTTGATCTTGATGGATAGGCGGACTTCACTCCCACTGATAGCATGGGATATGCTCACAAGAGCTGATTCAATCGGGTTCACATCATCGGGTATTCTCACTGCTAGCAATACAGTTAGTTAGGTCTCTCTTATACAGTCTTAGAGAATATCTAATCTGATCAGATAAAGGAATTCAATTAAAGCCGTTGAACTCTTCTCTTAGAGAAGTTCATATTCATATATTCTGCTGACTGGCTTATAGATTAGAGGTTGACTCAGGAGCTTCCTAGTATAATGTCTACTAGGATAGATTACGAATATAGCGTGTCTTCCTATAACAAGCTTAAAAAGATCCCAGGTTACTCCAAAAAACAAGGCTTAGGAGGGTTGCTGACTACTAAAGAGTAGCTTGCTTACGCACCAGGGATTTTAGGATTAGCTGGTCACTCTAGAAAGGCTTTAATAAATAGAGGCTGACTTCCTCGCAAAAGGGTACAAGGCTGGTAGGCTATATAGGGATTTACAGATACAAAGGTTATATAAGGTTAGCTTACTCCTCTCCTACTTTAGCATTTGGATACAGAGAACTACTATCCCACTGGATCTTCTATTGATGCTTAAAGGCTGGGCTATAGGCGGACTACATAACCTTACGAGTGATTAGCTTCAACTTGGAACTGATAGCCATACTCTAAAAGCTTGCACCAGGTCTATCATTATACCCCGGGATTCTCTAGCTCTTGCACGCTTACTTTATCTGCGGGTCTCTCTCGGGGCAAGGTAAGCTTTCTCTTATTGCATGCCTACCTTTCTTTGGTTTAGGTTTTGGGATGAGGATAGTGAGTTTGTAATAATTAGCACTAAGGCTAAAAGAATCCGTTGATGAATACTTATATCTATATATATATAAAGAAAGTAAAAAGGCGGATAAGGTTTTGTAAAATAGGTAGGGCACGGCTTTTCTCTCAAATAATCCTCTCAGCTATGTCCTCGTCCTAGTGGATTTCCCCTGGTATTCAAAACGAAAAATGAATCAGAATGGGACCGACCTTCTTGCTTATCAGCATAAGGAGATAGGGATTTCTTCTATGCCTTTCTATTGATTGGCAGATCGGTTGACTGTATTGAACTTTACAAGAGTGAAAAGGTTTTGTTTACCGGCGGGGCAAAGAGCAAAGAGCATAGATCTTTTGACTCTTTATCTGGAGCTGTAACCATATAGCTATCAAAGAATTCCCTTTTCGTTTCATGTTCACGGATTGTGATTTTCAGATGTTTTCTTTCTTTGTTCCAAACATATTGGAAAGGTAAGGAAACGATCTCAAATCTTTAGCTTGGGTTAGGACTAGCCTTTTATTATTTGATTTCGAATCGTCTTTTCGAGATGATTTTCTTAGTAAAGAAAGGGAAAGTCACAAGGGAAACCTTCGTATACTTTTCCGCTAGGCACGACTCTATCCTCTATCCAGATAGCTATAAGTCGACAGTTAGTAGCTATCAGAGAAGACTTTATGCCCGACGGCTAAGAAGAAGAAAAGAAGAATGCAACAGCTCTTTCGGCTTTACAAGCTTATTAAGGGGCAGCTACTATAGGCACTAGTCGGGGCAGATAGGACTGCCATGGCCAGTCTTATTAGGAGACAGTTAGCGAAACTAATTCCAATTGTTAGAGCTCCTTACGTAAAAACAAAACGTGGGTTGATCCCTACCTTAACAAAACAAGACCTTAATGCAAGACGAGAGAGGCAAAAGAGTCATCTTTGAAGGCTACTACGCATCCTTACTCATAAAAGTAAAGTGGCATTTCTTTTTCACGCTTGAACTACGGGACAGACATGAGTACAGTTCGATCTTGTGGTGTATTCCTTTCGTCTGAGTAGGCACTCTTTCTCGTTGATCAGTTCGCTTCCGCTTTATGGAAAAGTAGGAATTCCTCCAGCGGTTTTGTCAACGAACGTCGGGCCTGATTGATTAACCTAACCCACTCCATAGTATAGTTGGGTGCTCTGCTTTAGTCTGATTGACAGGGGCTAGGCTTTCAAATACCCAAAAGAAATGAAAAGAGATAGGGGTCCACCAAGTCAAAATGATAGAGGGCTAAAGTAGCGTTGCACGAAACGGTGCCCTTTCCCTTTGAGTTCCTTCCTTCGTAGTCCAATCTGATGATAGGCTTTGGCGATCTTTGTTACCTACCAAAAAAATGAAAGGCCTCTTAGGTTTTCGAAATAGCTCAGGTCCGTCAGTCCTCACCTATTCCTTATCCATTTCAGAGTTTCTTCTATCTACTGAATTCACAAGGCGACATTAATATGCACAGCTTTTTGAAAGGCTTCGGCCCATAGGTACATACTGAAGAACTTAGCTTGCTTTCTAAGTGATGTGCCTTTGTTTAAGGGGGGCAAGGAAAGCACTGATCATTAACTCAATAGAAACTTCTTCCATTTTGTTATGGTTATACTTATCACCTACTAAAGCTCTTTACGTTCCCCAACACAATGCAACTTTGCTGAAAGATGAATGCGGCATAAATTGGAGGTGGTGCTTATGGCGTGCAGAGTGGCAGTGACTCGCGCAAGTCTAGTGAGAAAGAGTACTTTCTCTCTCTCGCCCTACTCTCCCCCCTATCTAGTAAAGCTTCGGCAGTGGAAGTAGGGAAGAAAGAACCTCGAGAAAAGCCGGTTCTAGCTACCTTTTAGCGGCTGTAGGGAGCGCTTCCTGTGATATCGGTTGGTTGCGACTGGGCCCTCTCTTCCACTTCTTTACCCGCGGACTCCAGAACACATTCGGCAGGCTGTCTTCCTTCGACACTCTGTTCAGCAGCCTTTTCCTGGTTACTCGTGTGAAAGCATAAAAAGAGAAAGCATGATATACATTGTTGGTCCTCTCTCTAATAGCTTAAGCTTTTAGATGAGTTGCTTACTTAACATGGTATCAGAGCAAATTATTAATTCATCTTTCCGCTAAATCCATTCTGATCTGAGGAGTGATTGATTCAAAAAGATCAATCAGGATTCGCTTTCTTTTTCTTTCTTATTGATCCGATTTCAGTAGATTTGCCTACCAACAATGGCAATAGAGAGCGCGAAGTTCGCGAAGAGCATGTAGATGAACCAGGAGAGGAATAGATGGAAGACTAATAATATTGATGTTTCAACTCGGCTCATCCCTCGCATCCTCTATTTATTTATCCCAACGACCATCCTGCTATGTCTCTAATCTCTCAAGTTTTCACTGATACTGTTAACTTCGGTCAATGGCGAAGGTCTGTTATCATAGCTCTCTCTGCTAACAAAGAAACTAGGTTTGATAAATGGGAATCAGAAGAAAGCCTTGACTAGGTAAAAATATCTAGGTCAGTGGGAGGGATGTAACCATATGGTCATCTCGTGGTTATTGAATGTGCTTTCACCTGAAATCAAGTTCAGTCTCGTATATCTTGATACCGCGAAGGCTATTGGGGAGGATTTGAATACTAGGTTTTCTCATAGCAATTTGCCCTTTTTAAAATATGGAATAACTTGAGGGATTGTACTCAGGCTAATCTGAGCATTTCTACCTATTTCACTAAATTGAGGGCTCTGTGAGATGAACTTTTAAGTCAGGCTAGTCTTCCAAAATATGCTTGCAATTGCACATGGGGAGCTGTGCAAAAGCTGGATGAATATGAATATGTTTAATGCTTAATTCTTCAAATGGCATTCATCAGTACATAAGAAGGCCATTGAGCTACTATTCTCATAAGAGATATAGTTTTGGATGAGGAGCTAAAGCATTGCTTCCAAGGCCCTCTTTATTGATAGATTTGGGCCCTTCTTTTCCTTTTGACTAAGAGATTAGGAAAGCTAACTATATGCTTAAGACCCTAAAGTGGTCAGATTGATTGACAATCTTTGTGAGAAGTCAGAGATCTTCCTATTCAATCTTCAATGGGAATAGACGAGGGACCTCCGGGAGTGAGAAGGTCTTCACTCCTTCTTTCGTCTTAGCGATCTCGGTCGTCAACTTCTGGCTTAGTAAGTCAAGCGACTGGACTCCTGCGCTAGACTTCAAGGACGGGCATGGAGCAAATCCAAAAGAAGAAAGAGTCTTTCTCGAGCTTAAGGGACTTCAATATCCAATGCTTTTTCTCTCACTTTATTGCAGTGAGCTCGCCCTTATTCCAGATAGACTTGACTGATCTTTCTGCCTTTCAATCTTAGATCGACCTTCACTTTCTATCGGTCAAGGATCCGCCTTTGCTTTGGTTGGCCTTTGAATCTAGAAAAGCAAAAGGAAAGCTCTTCTTCGCTAGAGTACAAAGGCTCTCTATTTCTTCATCTTTCTCAAGACTGAGCTAGTGGTCGGTGCCCTAGACCTCTTTCGATTGGTGTCAAAGATTGCTTCCTGAAGATTCTATGAATCAGATCTCGTATTGATCCGTGATTGAGGATTGAGCGAATGAAGAAAGGCCTAGTGATCTTTCTTTATTGAAGAGCTCTGAGAAGGCCCAAAGGGAAAGAGTGCGGATTGATCGAAGGTTCTGTGTACTTGATTAAAGGCCTTCCCTTTCTAGAAGATGAGACTGACTCTCTTTCATCAACCGATTTCAAGAGCAAGTCCAAGACTATTGAAGTCCTCCCCTCTCTTTCAGTCTGAGGAAGGCTATGAGCCAGGATTTAAGGGCCTTTAGCCAGTCAATCAAAGAAATGGCATATCCAAGCCCGTCTCACTTCCTCCTATAGAACTGGGTGATTCTCTTAGTCTTCGCCTCCTCTTCTCTATTCTAGAAAGAGAGCGGATAAGTTTAGACTGGATCCCCCTTCTCTTCCTGGGGCTAATGGCAGGCATACTAATTCGTTCGCATAGTCAGACTATCCAACCTAGATCGCAAGCATATTTAAGGCTGAATCTTAATGCGAACTCAAAGAATGGAGAGGTCCAGAAGGGAAGGACAGCTTTTTCAAGGGATTACTTGCTAAAGGAATGCTTAGCGAAGGATTTCTAGCTAGTCTTCCCGGGGAAAGGACTAAAAGAATCGACTTATTCACATTCCACTATGGAAATTCTTCTTAAGAGCTGAAAGCAAGAGTTCAGAGTGGCCAAGAAGAAGAAAACTTTCTTAAATCAATCATTCCGCATAGGAGCCATTCCTTAGCTAATAAATCTTTCTACGAGATTCTAATAATAGATCTTCTCTTGGATATGATATCTTTCTATTTTCTTATAAGGAAAGGACGTTAGGACGAGGGTGAGCTAATCAGTCTTGGGGAATGGGAGAAAAAGGATAAGAGTGAGATTCTACTTGCCGCTAAAGCCCTCACCCCAGGGGCGGGGAAAAGAGTCAAAACGGAAGAAAGAAGATATTTTCACATGGCATTGGAGGTATGTAAATCTCTATTTTCATGCTATTTCTCTTTCCCTATCATATCACCACGCCCATCTATCTTAGATCTATAAAAAGAACAATAGCTTTATGAAAAAATCTTTCTTCCCAATCGACAAGGTGCACGCACAGCCGAAGGCAGCTCTAGCCCTATAGACATTTCAAAAAAGCACTTTATATAAAGCGAAGGAATGGAACTAAGATATAGATATGGGAATGAAAAGCAAAGTCCCATACCTTTTGTCTCGGACGAACTCTGCTCATCCGGGTAAGTAAGTCGAATGCTTACAAGGAATAAGCAGTCTTAGCTCCAGTTTCCCTTTCTTCGTGACTGGGACTGCACTTTTTGAATTGGACAGCTTTCACAGGCTAGACTAGGTAAATTGAATACTTTAGGTTTTTCGTATAATAAGAGAAAGGCTGCACATTCATAGGCTCTTAGATGGCATTCTTCTGAATAGAATAGGCATGAAGCCAATCTCTCCGTGAATAAGCAGTGAATGAAATAAGCCTTTAGAATAAAAAAGATCCAAAGAGCATGAACCCCCTAGTCATCTTTATTAGATGAACTAAGAAGATTGATTTAGTCGGTTTTTTGGTCTGACTCAAGTGCAATTTCTTGCAATAAACAATTATTATAAGGTTTTCTTCCGAAATGAAAGCTTTCTGAGCCTCTTCGATGGCCTGACGGTGGATTTTCTCATTGAAACCTAGAAAGTTCAACTGGCTATTTGCTTATATAGAAAGATGAACCTCATGAGGAAAGAGTGCAAAAAAAGGCTTCCCAAGCAAGATCGAAAGTGCTTGGCGGGCCGCATCCAGCAGGACTTGAAGGTCCATCTTCACTAACCTTGAGTTCGGTCCTTTTTCCTTAAGCTATTGATGTGAAAAGGTAGAAAAGAAAAGGAAAGATAGAGAAATAGGCCTTGAGTGAAGAAGAGTTCAGTAGTGAATTCCAATATTCCATATTCCCGGATTTCCCGCTTGTTAGCAACTTCAGTCTCAGTTCTAATATCAACTTGAGTAGGAATATTGAATATTCATATCCGGTCCGGAAGTGAGGTAAGAAAGATCTATCTAGTAGCGAACTCTCGCTGTACTGTAGGAGCGGGCCAACGAAGCTCTGTCTCAAAGAAAGGAAGTGATGTCAAGGAGTAAGGCTAAAGCCAAGGTATCCTAGCTCAAGAGCGTCATTAGTCTTACCCTCCTCATTTCTCAAACTGGATCTGACAAACTGGCCTTTAACGAAAGGTCTGCTCGACGGGGAAGTCCTTCCTTAAGCACTATCCGCAGTAGCTAGCCTTCTTCATAGGGCGTATAAGTCCCTAGAGAATATAATGCATCTCTCCGCACTTCTCTTTGCTCTCAGCAGTCCTTGATCTATGCATTTTCGAGGAAGATTTCTTTAAAGAAGGACCAAGCACTAAGAAGGGATTCCAATAATGAGCGTAATGATTCAATCCCGTTCAGATTGATTTCTGTCTTCACTTTCCTAAATTTTCTTGGTAATAGACTGAAGAAATGGGACCGTCGGGAGACAGCCATGCGTCCTTCCTTCTTCGTTGCTCGAATGCCTTTTTTTGATGATCTTAGCCTTCCTTGAGAATCAATCGTTCTCATCCTCTACCTACAGTAGATTGGGTGGAAACTGCATCAAAAGGGATCTCTGGGCAGGTCGAGCCAGTCTTTAAAGGCCCTTCCTCTTCCTCTGGTCTGGCAGCATACTATGGGATGGATGCTTCTTAGACAAATTCAAGCAACTCGCTGAGTCAAAGAGTCCTTTTGGGAGTTCTCAATATGGAACGTATAACGAAAGTGAGATCAAGGAAAGTTTCAATGACCAAAGAAGGCGATTGCGCTTAAGACGAAGGAAAAAGCTCTTAGGATTGGTCTTGGCGGAAAGCTTATCCTTACTGACTTTCTTTCCAAGAGAGTGATTAAAAGGCCAAGGCAACTCCCTTCCGATCTCCACCGAACTCTACGTCATTGGGGCATATGCTTCTGACAACTTCCTTTGCCTTCTCCACATGCTTACCACTTTAGATCTGGCTCTTCTTCATCTCTCTTTAAGGAATATCCGCGAGATGCTCTTGGGCATAAGGAAAGGATGAGAGTGTGAGCTTTCTAGAAATTGGACAAAGAAGTAATTAAAGCGGTGTATTCGACTACCTGTCAACTAGGAGTTGATTGAATAAGATCTGGAGTCAGCCCACCTCTGCATAGCTCCTGTCCTTTTGAATGAAAAGCACGAAAATCTAAGGTCTTCTAAGAAGAAGAAAAGTGAGATGAAGAAAGGTTTACCGGCCTCGTGGGCACTACTCGGCCTTGCTTCCGAGATCCCAGATCTCTCTCTTTCTATACGACTTGAATTCAGAGGAGAGATTTGAATTCACTTTCACTTTTCCATTTCAATGAGACGTAGATCAATATCATTGAGCACATCTTCCGCTTTCTAAGAGCATATTGAATTTCCAAGGCTTAGGAGAGAGGAAAGAAAGAGGCTCTCCCTTCTGAACCTCTTTTCTTGGAGAAGTCCGTAGTCCCACTAATCTCTTTAAAGGCCAATGGAAGATGCAACTACTCGGTCAGCAGGGAATTAGGCTCTCTCATTCCTTCTTTCATTCCATCTCCGCTCCTCTTCATCAAGTGTCTACTTCCTATTCTTAAGCATAAGCACGGCTTTCCCGCCTTCCATTCCGGATTGGAAGTGATAGCCTTCTAATTGAGTCCGAGAAAGGAGAAATTCAGAATTCTAGGTCGATACCTTTTTGGGAGGTGATCCTTGCTATTGGAATAAGTCAATCGATGCAATGGAAAAAAGGAAATCCATCTGTCTGACCTTCCCCGCTAGTCCACACAGACCGACTTCTATCTTTCTTCTTTCTGAGATTGACCACAATGGAACGAATTCATTCTCCTCCCCTCTCATCTTAGGTGCAGAGATCTATTGAGCTCTATTCCCTGGTGTGGTATACTCTTTCTAAGAATGAATGGGAAAGATATATAAATCTCTATTTCGCCCCCTACATTGATCATGCGGATCCTCCCGGGTGTGAAAGAAAGCTTGGGGGTCAATCAATCCGGTAGTATAGGACTCAGTCATTTCTGTCTTTCTTCTTCCTCTGATAGATCAAGAAAGTCGATCTCATTTGCATCTCGTCATATAAGATAAAAGAAGATCACGATAGGCAGAAAGGTTCGGATAGAAAGATAATAAGAGAAGATTCGTTCACAGATGATCTATAGTACAGCCTATAAGCGCTTCATGGGCTAATCAGTAGCTAGTAGACTGAGATAGAAGTGAGGCTTGCTATATGCTTTTTACATGCCTTTCTAAGGTTCTTTATTGGAATTCTCAGAAGTGATAGAATTGATTATTCTATGCTCGTACTCACAGTAATGGAATTAGTCTTCAATTATACGGATCTTCAATCTGCATTTGTCTTAGTCGGTTATACTTTCTTAAGTGAGAGTGAACTATTTCTCTTTCTCAATCATGGTCCTATTCGTATTCTTATTTTCGTTCGAGTCTTCGACTATCCGGGGTCTTTTCGGCTCTTCGTCAGTCGCTAGCTTGAATTGCTCGTCCTGTCTATCCGCCGCTAAGGAGTGAAAGAAAGTCTCGCTTCGGCCCTTTGCTTGGGCCAGTAGCTGCAGCAAATAGCATCAAGTCGTCGTAGAGATGGGCGGTGTGATCAAACCTTTTGCCTTGTCTACCTGATTGGCAGATGAGGGCCTGTCCTGTCCTGTGTCGCACCTTCTAAGCAATTCTTTCTTTTTTGACTTACCTTGGCTTGGTCTTCGGTATGAAATCACTAAGTGAATTGGCAGATTCTGGTTCAAAGGCCAGAGGTGAGGTTCCCTAATTCAGTCTGATCCTATCGTATTCGCATTCCTTCGTAGGTGAGGTAAGACTCCGATTACTTGCCAAGGGCATTCTTTTGCGATTGGGAATTGAAAGAGTAGGCTTAGAGAAGAAAGATTTCATCAGTCAAAGGTGGACGGGGAGAGATGAGATTACACGTATTTATGGATTGAAGCTCCTTCCCTTTCATCTTGAAATTCAAAGTTCTAAAGTCAATTAGGGTGAACTCTCAAAAGAAGCTTTCTCGCCAGTAAGCTTCCTATCACCAATTGGTTTAGACCGAGATTCTATTCCTCTTCTTTCCCGAGGAGCTCTCTCAAGAGTCAAAGCTATTGGTTGGCATCGAGAGACTAGAAAGACTGATGCGAGAACCTCTGTGAAAGTGAATTTCACTATATCTTATCTTTAGTCCAAGGCTAAGACCAATTAGCTGACTAGCACCTCTTGCCTCAAACCTTCTTTTCTTAGATGATGCCTATAAAGCACTTAACTTAAATGGAATTAGGTAGAAGGAGAGGACTTTTTCACTAGAGTGCTTTCAAGTTTCATTCATGTTCATGGCGGATTCTTGAGCTTATATCGCTATCTTTTTTCTTCTTTCATGAGCCATAGATAGAAGCCTTATCAAGGAAAGTATTTAAGCACCTAAAGGTGCCGATGGATTCACTCCATGCCGGCATATTCTATGCGATCTAGTTATGCCCCACCTTGTAGGTTATAAGACAAAGAAAGTCAGAATGCTCTAGAACCGCTGGAGCGCAGGCTGAATGTCCTTTTCTTGGCAAAGCAGGGACTGATGATTCAGAACGTACATCAGCATTTCCACTATTTGCATTCTCTCATTGAAAAGGTATAGGCCAAGGAGGAGAACTTTTTTCTAGCTAGGGAAAAGTAAGGAATAAAAGTATCCGTCTTATAAGACCGAGTGCCAGAAGGCGGATGAGCTAACCGTAGCCCTCGTCTCGTAAGGCCAAGAGTTCTGTCATTCCTCTCTGTCAACTAGAACGTAGAGTGTAAGGCAAGGAACTTCTTGACCGTAGCCAATCCACAATAGGCTTTCACTGTCCGAAGCCAAAACCGCTATTCTGTCTTGACTTGGAAGTCATTTCTACATACCAAGAAAATTGGAAGCTTGCTTTTTTTCTTTATCAACCTATTCTATTAGCAGAAATGGTCAAAGTCAAAACCATAGGTGGGCCTTGAAATTTCTTATTTTAGACCCGGCTCTATGAAGTGAAATCGAGAAAAGACAATTCTGCACTAGATGGGGAGCGAGAACTTTCACTTCTTCGATCGGAGAGGCCGATAGGATTTCTTATTCCGGCTTGGACAGTCTGATTGGGAAGAGCCCTTGAGCATCAGCTAAGACGGATGCGAGTACTATTCGCGGACAATGAGAAATTGCATACTTCAGTACCCCTGTGATTGGGGCAGCCTCCCTCAGATCAGCAAGTGAATGCATCTGATAAGGAGACAATGACATCGGTCAGGAATTTGATTACCACAAAAAGAAAATGACTTTCTAGCCGGAGGGATGAGATTTCAAAAAGAAGCTTGCAAACGATTTAGTAAAGCCTTCCTTCTTTGATCTATATCTCTTTCCGGATTCGTCTGATGACTTGGGTGCCAATCCCTTTCAGAATCTCGAGAAAATAGTGGAATTTCTCGCAAAGCCAGCGCGCCAAGTAATCTATAAAGAGGAAAGAGCAGAACTAAAGGCCTAAAGAGAAGACTTTTAGGATGGGAATGAGTTCATCAAGGGAATAGGAACGTTCTTTATGATATAAGTTTACCGGACTAAGAAGACTGGCCAAGTAAGCTATAGCTATTAAGATCTAGTGGCAAGTAGAAGCATTGATCAAGTTTTTCCTTAGGGAGGGCGTGAATAGTTTTTTCCTTTGTTTAGGCTATCACCTATAACTCCTGGCAGTTTAAGGTAGTCCGGATAGGACTCATCAAGAGTTCTACCAAACTCATCTTTTTAAGTAAGAAAACTGGTCATATAATGCCTTTTCAATCTAAAAAGAGGATCGCCTTCAATCAATTTATAGGCGGGCTATTCCTCATCCTCAAAGAGCCGAGGTGGAAGAAAAAGAGTTCTGATATTCAGTCAGAAAGGGCCTTCTCACATTAAACTACTTTTATGGGCAGGAGCATAAGCTTAAAGCTCTATAAGCGAATGACCTGGGCCGAGCCTAATAGGTAAGACAGGGTAGGACCACCAATATCAATAGGCCAGGGAGCTAGGAAGCTTGGAAGCCTAAGATCAATCTGATCTCCTTCTCTCTAGCTACAAGAGTGAGCGGGTCAGTTAGCCCAAATACCAAGAAGAAAGTGAAAACAGATGAAAAAGTATGTTTTTTCATAGTTTAATCTGTGGTACAAAGGCTCCTTCGGGCAAGACCGCTGTGAAACTTACAGCTGTGAACTTACTATAATATTATATCTCTCACTACCGGAAAGCTAAGTATAGTATAGAGATTTCTCTCTCTCTGGGGAGCTGATTAGTAGGGAGAGAAGCCTCTTATGAGTCCGCGAACCAAGTTAGGTGGACAAGTCAAACTAAAAAGATGAGTGATGCCATAAAAGCTTCTTTAAGGGATTCCGCAAGGAGAATAAGCTCTATCATTCAATAGGCCAAGGGAAGTATTAGGCTTCAGATCTCCTTCTTCTTCGGACAGGTTGAGTGCTTGATTGAAAAAGTTCTTCTTCCTTTTGGTGCTAATTAGATGGCTTCCAGTTCTTGATGGGCTTCGACCCTACTCACTTTGGTATGCCAGTTGTATCCAGTGGTATCCAGGTTCTTGCTTTCAAGGGGAAAGAGAAAGACTTCATAAGAAGAAGAAAATGTCCAACAAGATTTTCTTTATGCTGACCCTGCCGCTATCATGATTGCTGGTTCTCATGATCTGCAGGTCAGGATGAGAAGTCAGGTAGTCTTATGTCATCTTTTGTTCTCAAACGAGCTCATCCATCAGTAATCAGTAGGTTCCATTTCGATCTGCCTTCTTCTATAGGAAGTACTCGACAAACTCCTCAAGCTAAGATAAGAAGGAGGATACGTCAGGTACAGAAGTAAGGAAGGAGCCTAGATCCATTATTCTATCGGTTTATACAGTGGCAGGGAGGCCATGGGCATATTCGTCTTCCATGTGCCCGTCGGCATATCATCGGGGACAGCAAAGTGATTCAAAGCCTTCTCACTATCCATAATCCCAACTATTCCGTACCAGGCTTAGGGAAATGTAGTTGGCTCCGTGTACTACTGATGTCCACTTTTCGAGGGGAGTAAACTATTCAAGCCGAGAATGCGATTTACTGTAAGAGCTAGGTAGGTCAGGAATAGAATGAATACGGATCCTCCTATTTTCTTTCTTTCTGAGAATCTTTCCTTTCATCTATCTATCACTCTCTCATTTCATCTTTCTATCATTGTCTAACATCCCTTTCCCCATCCCTCTTTGTATTGTCCTTCCTGTGCTTTGCCCCTGGGACATGGTCTAGGCTCTTTCTCTTTTCTCTGAATGACTTATTTAGAGTACTTCAAATCAAATATGAAGGAGGGTGAGTGAGAAATTCCCATGCGAGCTGAAGCAAAAAACTGCTCTTTGCAATAGAGGTTCAAAGCCCTCTTCAACCAGGCCACCGTAAGAGATCCACGTCTGGTACTTCCCCGTCCAAAGAAATGAAGGCCGCCCTAATGAATGCGCGAAGTCGTCCATTTCCATCATGGTATGTACAAAAGGATGATCGCCCTTCATATGAATATCTCAACCAAAGACAAGCTAATAGAGAGTTCCACCGAGAGAGGATAAGATGTCGCTATCGGCTGCATAGTGGCTCTGCGCGGAATACGATTGAGGGGGCTAAATATAGAAAAGGAAACCTCTGTGACTTGCTCCTTATGCTATCTCTTCGTGCGACAGAACCCACCTTGTAGTCGAAATCTTCCTTTTCTACTTTCCTTTCTATACTTGCCCAAAACTCTCCGCATATTTCATAAAGATGCGACTGGCTACATTTAGTGGAAGTAGGCGGACAAAAGACCGTCATATGCATTAGCATATAAAAGATGAGAGGGAAAAAAGAGTCTACCTGCAAAGATAGGTAAGAGAAAGTCTTCTTATTAAGAATCTATCTACTCTTTGAGTCTTCGGTAGAAAGGGGAAAGAGCCTTGGCGGACGGATTGCGAGCAGGCGAAAGAAGAATAATAGGGTCTAGCAGCACGAGATAGGTCCCAAAAGCTTTAAGCGCGGATAGGAGAAAGGGCCACTGATTCTTGTTCTTTGGGCAAGTAAAGGTCTCCGGCGGTAAGAATGAATAGCTCCAAGAATGCCAAATACAAGAAATGCAGTATCAAGGAGAAAAGCCATTAGGCAATAGTACATACTTCTTTAAGGAAGAGATACATATCCCATCTTGAAAGAAAGAATACTAGTTCGCTCGAAATAGAATTGAGTCAGTCCAACATCGGCGAAAACCTAGCTATGAGATTTGACACCGGAGAGGGGTCGAAATACAGAATTTCGTCTATCCCAGGGAAGACAAGGATATAGCTGGCTTCGATGTTACAGTTTTACCTAACCGAGAGTCCTTCTCTCCCACGTAGCTGTTCAAGTTAGCTCATGGATTTAACCTGAGCTCAATTGAGAATAAAGTGATGTGCCACATCCGGTAAAACTTAGCTCTAAGATTGCACCTAATAAAGGTAGATGAAAGGGAGATTTTTCGACCTCAGACATGGGAAAAAGTGAGCTCTAAGATTGCACAGAAAAGCAACAAAAAAGAGAGAAAAAAGGGAAATTGAGGGATAAAAAGTTCAATGCCATATACCGAGAAAACCACACCTTACCTAAGCAAAAGACAGAAAAGAGAGAAAAAAGATAGATGAGATCTTATATTTTTGTAAGATATTTATATTTGAAAGGAATAGAAAAAGTGTTGCCAACCCCCGTGGTTTTCGACTAATTTTCCTCGATTTCATAAAAATAGAAAGAAAAACATCTCATAGCCAAATCTCTTAGTTAGCCTGTTTCGGTTTTTGGTGAACCAAAGATGAACTAGTGTCAGAAAAACAAAGATGATGAGGGCTAGTTCAGTAGGTAACCCTTTCCTTCTACTAGGGCAATTACTCTACCCTCACCCTCACCTGGAACTAAGCCTAGAAGAGGGAATCATTGCTATCTGCCCTTAACCGAGGATATACCCATGAAAGTCAAGAAGATCAATTTCTTTCTAATCGATTGATTGAGAAAAGGTCTTCTACCACATATGGGAAAGGGCGCAGTCCACTTTGATTTGTGGGTGCTACATGCCCCAAAAGCTAGTCAAGATCAAGCTGCAGCAGGATTTAGAAGGTCCTTGCAGCTGCTCAAGGCCGTCAGGCGAAGCGAAGCCGCTACTTCAGACCACGGGAAGCAAGCCAATTCTGCCCATCCAATTCTATCTATCTTTCCTTCTTTAGCTGAGCAATCCAGGCTAAGAAGGAGGAAGGGCCCTAAAACATAACCTCAGACTGATAATGAGAGACTTACTGCTCTCACACTGATTCAAGCTTGAAACCTACTGTCAATCTGATCTTAGGTAGCCTCCTTCGGCCTCAGTCTTTCTACATACTTAGGACAAGGAAGAATTCTCCGTATCGAAGAAAGCGATTCTATGACTACTTTGTAAACTAGAAAGAATTCACCACGCGAGATCTTCGAACGTTGATTTATCCGTAATGAAAGTGGGCATCGAATCCGTTTTCGACACATCAGCTAGTTTGATGTCCCTGGGATTAGCTTTGACGCTTTGATCGAGAACTTCACTTTGCGAGTGGGAATTGGAGCAGCCCTTAGGATAAGAATGGAAGCAATCCCAGTGGTATATCCTTCAGATTCTTGATCTACTCCTGCTTTGAAGCACTTATCTTTGACAACTTTCCCATCACTAATTTAGATCTCTCAGAGAAGACCTGGATATGGCGCTTAGGAAGGATAGTTAGAAGCTACTAACGAGAAAAGATCAGTCGCCTAGCAAGAAGAAAGAAGATGAGCCCTTAAAAGAAAGAAGAATTCTCGAATAGGACGAGGGAAGGTAAGTTAAGGAGGTTCAGAACCTCAATAGTGAAAGCAAGACAGTTCAAGAGCGGCTACAAGTCACTTATATCTTCTTTATGGTTGTTGATTTCCGTCTGGTGCCTAAAGTCCAAAGAAGAGAGAAATGAAAATAGCCCGACAGATCTCCTTGGGAGAAGGGGGAAGAAAAGGGATTCCATTATGATGGCCCAAATAAGAAGCCGTCCGTGTGGTACGAAGAAAGCGCTCAACGAGAGCAGCTCATAGACGAGCTAATTGCGGAAAAACAATCTACGAATAGAACAACTAAGGGACCAATATCGAATGAAATTGGAACTCTTAGAAGAAGAAGTCTATAAGGCCGGCGACGAAAGAGTCAGGCTGATAAAAGAAAAAGAGGCTTTAGTAGCGGAATTTCACAAGACAATAGTTATAACATTAAGCAAAAGGAAAGACTGAATAAAGGGAAAAGGGAGTTGCTTGAAGGAGTGCCATCTGATCCACTATTTGCTTGGGCAGATAGAAGTGTCGAAGTGAATTACTCTGCAGAAGAATGGAGAGAGGTTCTTCAAGCACGAAAGAAAAAGAAGGCATTGACAGCAGGAGAAGACGAAGCCAAAGCTTCAGCCCAAGCCCAATCAGAAGAAGCAGCTGGACGAGAGACCGCTCTTGATTGGAGGTCCGAAGCGGATGAGAAATCCGATCCTAGAAGGCAGACAGGTGGAGAATTCTATGAAGATAGCCATAATAGTGGCCATATAGAAAATACAGAAGTATAGCCGCAAGAGCAGGGGAACCTTGATCATAGAGCCATCAATAACCATGAAAGAAAGAAGACATTTGGAAGCACGAATTTTAGCTGACCTGTGGAAAAATGTCGTCTTCCTATCGCCATCCTTAAGCCAAGAGGCACGAGACTTCTGCCGTAGAAGTTCCGTCCGTTGTGCCAGACGAGAAGATTGTTTTGCGCATCCACTTCTTGCAGGAAAAGATCATCTGAATAACCCTCAGTACTGATTTTTTATTTTCAATATTCTCCAAAGAAGACTGGGCTAATTCTAGCTGACGGTGGACTGAGCCGAAAACCGAATAGTTCCAATTCTTTAACCGAGATTTAACACGTCTCAATTTGCAAGTATTAGCATAGGATCAATAACGGAAAGGTCTTCCTGCCAGGATGCACGAACGGCATTAAGGAAGTCATCATCTTGGGTCCACATTGAGAGAAAGCGAAAGGGCCTCGGACCATGTAATTGAAGCGAGTTGCAAGTAATAACCTGGGGGTTATGATCCGAACAATGACGAAGCAGTGTATTCGAAGATAGCGAGTTCCAAAACTCCAAAAATCCTTGATTAGCCAGAGCTCGATCAATACGGGATTCTACATGGTCTTCTAAATGTCAGCGATTAGACCAAGTGAATAATAGCCTGTATTGGGATTGGGAATATCCACCAGATCACAATCCGCTATCACAGAACGAAAATCCTCACACGCTGCACGGAGCGGCGGAATTGAGCTGAGTCGCTCATGAGCGCCCAAGACGGAGTGAAAATCACCACAGACTAGTGTAGGCATAGAAGGAAAACCTCGCATATCATCCCAAAGAACTCCAGAAAGAATCACGAATACCAGCAAGCGGAATTTGAGGTTCCGCAATACATAACCAATCCGCTTTGACCGAAATACAATGTTCTCGAAGCATGGCTTGAGAATTCTCATTTCCAATGCCTCATATATTCCAAAACAGAATTCTCATCCTAAATTCTGTGTGCGGGATTTCTTTTGCCTCCTCGGCATAAGATGTGTTGGCGGTATTTGTCTTCTTGAGAACGCCCAACAGCATCTCTATTCTATTATAGGATTTTTTCACTTCTTTCTACGAGATTGAGCCTATCAATTCAACTAGGATGTGTTAAGCATATTGAAAGCCTCACTTTGATATAAGATCGAAGACCTCCCACAGTAATCCAAAAAGGAGTGAAATTCGGTCCTTGTGATCGGCCAATTCGTCTTAAGAATTGGTGCATCAAAGAACTCCTGGATGGAGACATCCGGAGAGAGAGAGCAAGATTCTAGTAAGAGTGGGCATACTTTAGCCATTGCTGCATCCATGAAGGCAGAAGAGAGTACTCAGAGAAAAGAGCAGTCCTTCATTCCCGATTTTGGATAAAGGTCATCAGGAGCGACTGAGAAAGGTTTAGGTCTCATCTTTCTTCTTAAGCCCTCAATAATGAGTCCGCTTAAGTATGGATTCCACTTGGCACCCCGACCTAAGCAGAGGTCAAGGGCCATAGTAGCCTTCGTATACATAAGGTAGACCTTCTCAAAATGAGGTCTTCGCCTATGCTCAATCTTTGCTAATTGTCCTAACAAGGACCTACCCGAGCCAGCGTACAAAAGGGCTTAACAGGCTATCTATTACTTATAGACAGAGGCCCATAAGGCTGGACTTCAGTCAATTCTTGATGGAGACTGGGGGAAAAATAAAGCCTCAAGTTCTTCACCCGGAATTTCTTAGCAAATTCGGCTGAGCCAGTATTAGAGATCAAAGATTTTTGATAAGAGATCTTCAGCCCTAATCTACTAAGAATGGACTCATATATACTGCCTACTTTTGGATCAGCAATTAGAAGATCATCACCAAGGATGGCCGCGACCCTACCAGGATATACTTCTTCTACCCACAGATCCGCTGGAGGAAGGAAGCCAGGGAGACTTAGCATCCGATTCTCGCAATATACTTTTCTGGGAAATGCGCATGAAGAGTAATTCCATGTAGGCTGCAACTAGCCTTCTTTCCTTCTTTTGTTGCACTGCATTCATTCACTCCGCAATTCCCTAAAGGGCAAGAAAGAGTCAAAAAGCAGAAGAAGAAGGGCTTTTCTTTGCTCTTCTTTCCAGGATTCCTTCTCATCGAGAGATGCGGCATTACCGCTGTTGTCTCTATGCCTTTTTGCCTATCTTACTCTTTCTCGAGGGACAGATGCCGATTATCCTACCATGCTATCTTTAACATCTGAAAAAGGCTTAGAGGTCGAGAGAAGGCCAAGAATTCCTATCTAATCTAGCGTAGTCTCTCACTTTCTTATTACTTGACTGAATTTGGACTTGCTTGTGCCTAGGAGGTTATTAGCAGCCATAGTTTAGAATTCCTTCTCCGCAAATGTGGAAGTTTTATATAGTCACTTTGTCACCTCTTCTGTTGACTTCGCTCCACCTCTTTTGAGGAGGTGAGATTCATTCTTTTTCCAAGGAGAGTGAGCACGGTGACTCTCGTCCATCTCGATCCAGTATGAATTGATGTCGGCAAGGGCACCAAGGAGTCTCTCGACGGATCTTTTTCTTTAGTGCAGTTTCATGCCCCTCTTCTGCTGCTTAGTAGAGAAAAACTACCATGCGAGGCCGATCAGTTATCCCAACTTCCTCTGAGAAAGTACATAAGCTACGAAGGAAAATTGTTCCAACCAATTCCTCTCCTATGATTGGAAAGCCTACCTTTCACTGAGATTAGCGGTGGAAGAAGATCCAAACCGAACTAAGCTTACCGACGAAGCAGCCTATGGATATGCCAAAGATGAAATGACTTACGATTGGTATCAGAAAGACCTTTGATTCAGAAGGCATGGACTGAGAGTGTGAGTAGAGAGTATGAATGAGCATCAGTCATAAGTTTCATTCATACTTGAAATAGTGATGACTGACTGATTATGAAGAAAAAGTATCACTTTGCAGCTATGTCTGGCTTTACTGAATTCCATTTGATAGCTTCTTAAGGCAATTGAAGCTCACTTGGAATTGAGATATATTGTCAGATCGTCTTGATTATATCTGTCATTGCTGTCTTCCTCGGATCCAATACCTAGATGTAGAATATAGGCCCATGAAGCACTCTTTTAAGACGGCTTACGACTGCCAAATGGCTGATTGGCCATTAGGCCAAAAACGAGATTCTTTCTATTTAAGAGTTTAAGCCTGAGCTCACTCACTTCTTATCCCACTGCCTCCAAAGACATATTGACAACTTTAGGTGTGAACGAAGAAAGGATGAAGAATTTAACTATTGGTATATCTTCCTCACGAGAAAATGAAATATAGATGAATCTGACCCTCTTGAATCTATGCATTCTGAATTCTATACTGATAGGATATTGAGATGGCGAAAGAGGCTTTCTCTGTCAAGAATAGAATCTGCCTTCCTTCCCAGTAAAACTATAAGCCTAGAACCTAAGCCGCGGAGCCTATAAAGAGTACAAAGCCTTCTTCCTAGGATTTCTTTCCTCACCGGGAGCTGCACTCGTCAGGTGCCAGATGTCTCGACTCGAAAAGAAGAAGAATGCCCACGCCATTCCAAGAATTCTTGTTCTCAAGGAAGATGAGTAAGAGTCCAAGGAAAAGGGAAAGTTAAGGGTCTTGGGCGTAAACAATAGTTGATCGAGTCCTCCAGGGAAGAAGGTAATGCAATTAAGAAAGGAAAAAGAAAAAGCCTATGATTGTAGACTGCTTGATGTCATGGGCCCGTCAAGTCCTGTCATCCTTCTGGCCTCCCCCCAAAATAACTCCAGGAAAGGTTGAAGGCCCTTCCATACCTTGATCGTGTACGCACTGCCTCTGGGTCTCTGCTTGTTCATCCCATCGTTGGTCCATGATCTAGTCACTTCTACTTCCGACAGGCTACTTGACTGTGAATTCCTCTTTAGATAGCCATTCTTGCACCTTTGAAAGGAAGGATTTGGAAGAGGTTGAAGAAGTATTTGATTAGTAGAAGATTTTTTGTAAGCCTGCCTCTGTGAATGAAAAAATGCTTTTATTCGTTATACCCAGCTAAACTGATCCTAATCTGGATGGGAAAGAAGAAACTCTTTGCCAGCGAATAAATCAAGATAGATTTCAAAAGAAAAAAGAATGAGAAGAAATATGATATTCAGTTGAGATTCTCTAAAGGGAATTTAGTACATTATAGCTGGTAAGAATCCCTCTTTCTAATGGCATACCGAGTCAACTTCTTTTCTTTCTCTTAAGCGCCTTCTTCAAAAAGGAAAGCCAGCGGTCGCGGGAAAGATTCTTTCAACAAAGTCAGATGGTATGAGCGGGCGGCCCTTTAGGCTCAGATAAAGTCAGAATATGGGCTTTAGAAAGCAGCTGCTCCACCTCAGACGAGGGGAGACTGGACAAGGACAAAGGCTTGCATTACCTCTTGCATACGACGAAATTGAGAGTGCTGTTGGCGTGCGATGGCTATCCAATTAAAGGTCAGATGCATCCCCCCGGTGGCATATTATGCTGTCTTTGGAAAGAAAGTGGGCCATGGATGAGGTGAAAGGAGATATCCATCCGGAACCATCGCTTCCTTGAATTCAACCTCTATTCTAAGGTCAATTGAGCTCCACAAGTCGGGACGGATCGGTGAAATCTGTCGTCATTCGAGCTCATGCTTTCATCTTTTGACTGGCCGGGTCACCTGAGGGCTCTTGGGGGGCAGGTTCAGATCAAGGCCCTCTTTTGGCTACTTCTTTGCTGCTTTTTCGGGATGAATGCCCCCTTTTTTTGAGACTCAAGTGGCTGGGAACTGCTTTCACTGTGGCCGCCATCACTGCTGAAAGAGTGCCCTTTTCGCCAAGACCGGCCGCGGGCGAGGAAGATTGTTATATGATTTTGAAGGCCTTGAAGCATCTTTATCGAGAATCTCATTTCCGCTACGACTACTTTCTTCTTTCCAACCAATTCAGGTTCTTCTTTACAAGACAAAGACGCCCGGGTCGAAACCTTAAAGAATGAAAGAAATTTGGGCAGCATGAAGACCTTTTTCATTAGCCGAATTGCCTTCCTTCCAAATAGTTCTTAACTACGCTAATTCTGCATGCTTCTTTCTAGATGCGCATAGGGTATAAGCCTTTGATCCGCCACCCGAGGGATAGAAAGAAGGAATGATAGAAGGTAAGGTAGTCCGACGTGAGAGATCGAGAAATCCCGGCACTTGAAAGGGCTATTATGCTTCCTTTGATGACCAGTTTAGATAGCCTAAAAGGTTTTCCCTATATAACCTGATTCTCGTCCTATGTAGCCCGGAACAGAAGTTCTTCAAATGAGCTGCATCTGGATGGACTAGTGAACATTTCTTCAATCGGAAGGAATGGAAGCCAAAACAATCACGTGGGAAGGTTTCTAATACGCAAAACACTCATATTTACAGTCACCGAAGCTACTAAGCCCTTTCTTTGTCAATTCGTAAGCGTAATGCGGTGCCATCCCCTATATCAAGAAATAAGCCACTACAGTTCTGTCTTGTCTTAATAGCAGCATGAAAAAAGGAAGTCTTCCTATCCCCTTCTAAAAGCCACTGCATTCTGGACTTGTCCCTCAAGAAAGATTCATCTTGACTTTGAACTGATTGCAAGTGATTTTGAGCTTCCATCAAGCTATGAGCTCCTGCCTCAGTCCAGTCCCTCTGGAGGGTAGCCAAAAGCTTATCCTCATAGGCCCTTACATTATGAAAAAGATCACCAAAGACCTGCCTATTCCACACTCTAAGAGCTCTCTTCAAAGTTTTCAGCTTGAGTTGAAGAGAGACAAGAGGAGCATTAATAAAGCCAGTATGCCATTGCAACCAAGGCTCTCAAATCAGAATGAGAAGACCACATCTTGTAAAATGGAAAGCTGCAAGGTTTTCTGATTACAGGAAGAGTTCTCAAGATTATAGGAGAATGATCAGACAACTTTCCCCTACTAGAAAAAATGCACTAAGTTCTCACCACTGGCTTTAGGTTGTAGTTACCTTGGATGGCAATGGCTCTTGAGTCTTTGGAGGAGGGACCTTGGATGGAAGATTCACCTTATCCACTTCATCAGCAACTTTGAGCATTGAGTTAAGCTTCTTCTTTTTCGCTTCCATTGATTTCCGCTACCGATTGATCTACAGGATGGTTTGAAGGTGCAGGCCGGGCCCACTCCATAGAGTTTTCCAAGAAAGGCGAGCCGCTTGCTTGACCAAAGAAGTCAAGTCAGTAAGCTCTGAGCCGAGAGTGAAAGAATTCAGTATAGACGGGTGTGTTCTGGTAGATTTGGAATTCGTCCAAAAAGCACTTTCAGTAAGCTGCCTTTGCAAAAAAGCCAGATAGTGCTATGAGAGTTGGCAGCACTAAATCGAAATTTGCACCTCTTGGAGAGAAAGTGCACTTTTCCACGGCTAGCATAGGAGCTATAAAAGAGATCTTGTCTAATTTCACAAGATGTTTCAGTCTGGGGAGAGTAGGGGTCTTGCCAATACCTCTTACGTTCCAATAAAGAAAATTCACAGCCATGTCGAGACGGATTGGAAATACAGGTGGAGGTTGTATTTCGCCCTTGATACCTTGTCCGACGATCCGAGGGAGGAATTTTGGCTTTCCCTTTCTTCTTACTACCACCATTGTCCCCGTGAAAGCAGCTAATCAGTAAACTACTTTATCCTTACTCTTTTTTATACCGCAGTACCATAACCCTAGGTGTCACCATAAAAGATAGATTGGGATGTCATTGAGCACGTGGGAAGCAGTAATCTCCCCTGTCTTCCTTATACAGCGATAGAGACCTTCGTTTCCTACTCCTCCTTATCATCGTTGATAGCCTGGCTACGGGGGAGACTCCCTATTGTCTATAGCGAATGCAAGAAAGAGAAAAGAAGAAAATGCGCAAGTAAAATAATAGGCTTATAAAGACTTTCTGTCAGACCAATCCAATCGAGGAAGAGGGAGAAAAAGATTAAAAGCCTTATGAAGTGAAATGTTGAAACCGTACCTAGAGAGAAAGATCCCGAGCTGACTAAGACGATGATGCCGTCCGGCCGAGACATCAAGTTCCGAAACGAGCGTAAATCAGGAGCCTCTTATTCCGGAACTTCACCCTCCTTTCCTGTCTATAGGGCTAGGACTCCTAAAGAAAGTCACTTTGATCGGAAGACTGGTAAAACTGTATTCTTATTCTGATTCTGATGTTGGAAAACCCTCTACATACTTCTTTGTCGAGCGAAACTCTGCAACTTATTAAAAGATGTTCCCTACCGAAGCCTATGTTATTAAGTGAAACTCCGTCCTTCTGTCACTTCCTTTCTTTCTTACCCTGTGTCTAGAATAGAACAAACCCTCTTTAACTACTTATTATTTGCTTTCGAAAGCCGTGAAGAAAGGCTCGAGAGATCTTGTCTTTCCTACGAGTAGACATTGAGGCTATGCCGGGAATCTAACCTTGCCTTCGCCCCTCACCTTATTCAATAGGCGCATTTCTCGTATCAAATCCTTCTGAACAACTCTTCTAAGTGTAGATGAGGCTTTAGCAAAGAGGCTAGGCTCCCTATTCCTTTGAAGAAAGAGACTGCTCTTGCATTGAAAGATCAATTCATTCTTCCATTCACCCCTCTCGCATGAATCTCAATTTCACTAAGGAATTGGTCATGGGAAAGGGGCAAAAGATATAAGTACGAGACATCGAAATATACGATTTTGGATCCGTGCGTGGGATCGGACGGAGCACCCTTTCTCGACTTGGAGCCTTCTGTGGCCCATGGGCGAGAGTCAGACCAGGAGAGGGTATAGTTAGATAGAGAATAGGAAGCTGTTGCCGGAGGAGGCTATGAAAGATTTTCTATGCGCGGACACCCCACTCCCTCTAGTCCTCCGATGCCTACGGAAAAGTCCGAATGACCTTGACCTTCTTTTCAAAAAGCCTATTCCAGTCTGGTCTGGTGCCAAAGCCCTCGAAGCACACAAGCACCCAGACCAAAAGGAACTGTTGTCGGCTAGAGCGACTAATAGCACTTGAAAGAAGTTTTGTTTGAGAAAGGCATTGTAGAATATAAGAAGGCCCAGTGAGTCAAGGAAGTAGGCATTGCCGGCGCGTGAGAAGAGATAGGCAATGTGGAGAGAGCTGCTCTAGTCACTAAGTCCTGTCTCCTCTCTAAGTGCCTAAGGCTCTGAATGAGTGAGTCTTAGAATGGGGATTAAAGTATTAAAGAGAAGAAGGTCAGCTGCTTTAGCTCTTTTAGAATCGATTGGCTTTCAAATTTGAGTAGATTATTCTTGCCAAAGAAGTGCATCAATCTTCCCCTTTCTTCTTGCAAAGAAGAAAAGGAATTGCCCAAGTCAGTAAGGAAGCTTGGCCGGGAGGCTCTAGTTGAAAAGAGAGATGTATCGATAGCAGTCCCTGGAAAAGGTATATGGATGTGCCGAGGAATTACCTATACCCTTATGGAAGGAAAGACGAAAGTCGAGTAAGACTCATGGCTTAGCTCGCCTCTGCCTTAGTCCCATTTTCCATTTCAGGAACTAGGACACTCAGACTTCTCCTCTATTCTCTGGAAGGAAAGACCCAGGCATCTAATCGACCTTTGTGACCATTATAAAAGACCAATGAGGTCAAGCCTTCTGATAGCCCTGCTTAAAGGCCTTATACGCCTTTCTTTTAATATCTTCCTGGTCACATTTCCACAAAGAAAGAGAGATTCAAGCACGTCTTTTCCAGGAATAGATTCCAGAGGTCTACTTCGATTGCCTTGATTCTAATGCCTCTCGGTCCTTCAAGGGGAAATAGAAGGAGGGAGGCAAAAGGACTTGAAAGCTTAATAAGCCTATGGACTGAGGGATCCCGAAATGCATTCTTTTAGATCTTGTACTAAGGGACAACTTCACGCCAAAAAGAGAGGAAAAGCAAGAAAGAAAGACGATCCAGGCTAATACCCTATTTGATCTCGATCGATAGGCAGCCTTTATGGGATGATTTAGTAGCTTTGAGCTCATCCTTTTCCATGCCTTCCTTTGTGAGACCTTCTTTTCATATCATATAGTCATTACAGCTCATGAACCGGTGGTGATGGCTGCATGTGTGCACTAGCATGCTCGACAGACTTAAGCCTTGAGAAGTGGATTCGAAGCACTAACAGAAGGAAGTCAGCTACGATCTCAGGGTCTAGGGCTAGATAAATGGAGCTTACTGTCTGCCTGGCCGATCGTCCTCTCTCACTACAGTAGCTGTGAGAGGTGGGAGGGCTCATTGAACGTGTAAAAGTTGCTCGACTGAGAACCCTATGATCTGTCTTTCACCAGGCTTGATCCTCTTTCTTGAGGGCGAAGGAAAAGATAGTCAAGAGGATTGAAGTAGGAGGAAAGGTCAAAGAGTGCCATACCTTGAGCTGGATCAGTTGGCATATGCTCAAATCGATATGTGCTTTTCAATAGCAATGAAGTCAGCCGACTAAGAAAGTCTTTTTTATTTGATTTTGATAAGCAAATAGGTCCTTGCCAGATGCCTTCTATGAATCTCTATTCCCACCCATGATGGTTATTTCTTTTAGGGAAGACAAGAGAGAACTAAGAGCTCATTGTCGTCCACGTCGCCTATAAGTGAAAGAAACTGCAAAGATGGAAGTTCATTCTTTTAGTGATTGCTTTCGGAAGAGAGTCAGTCAAAAGATAGAATTCTCTTTCTATTTGAAAGAATAGGATGCATAGTACAGTCTTTTAGATTGCTAGGTTGGATGAGCAAGTGAGTCCCTTGCTCACAGAAAAATGAGATCTCTTTCTCCTGGCCCTCTACCTCTAGCAAGGAGATAGTCTGGCTACGCCCTTCTAAGGTATGCCACTGAGAGACTTCACAGGCTTCAGCAAAGCAGAGAAGCTAACGGAGTGAGCCAGAACTTTCCACTATGGTGAAGGTTGATAACTAAGAATTGTGGCCTTTTAGTAACTGCAAAGACAGTCTTCTTAGAGGGGCCTAAGCAGCGAGACTGTAAAAAGAGGATACTTAAAGTCACCATAGGCTTCGGAAGGAGAATAATCTTCCTGAATTCCGTCATCTTGGCAGTTTGATCTCCGCGACTTGCCTCCTCTTGATCTGCAAGCGATAGGTCAGCTAAGCGTCTCGATTGGCAGCAAGGAAGACTCGATCTTATAGCCTTTGTCTCCGTATGAAGGCTACTTCTTCTATAGTAGCAAATCATGTCTTTCCTCTAGCATGTAATGGGTAGACTCGGGATCTGAGATATCTGAGATGAGATACTGGCCGCCCGAACTATGCTTTGAGAGAAGAACGTCAGACATCCACTCAGGCTGCAAATCTGACTAAGGGCAGTAGGAAGAAAGGCTCCGGTGATGAGCTCCTACTTAAGAGACCTCATCTAAATACTATCGAAATTCGACTCTACCTACGCTATTACACTCTTCAAATGACAGCCCGATCAAGTCAAACTACACTACTGCTGTCACAATCATTTCGATGCTGAACGACTGATTCTCGTAATATAATAAGAGCTCCGAGATCTCTTACGTGAATAAGTTAGGACTTCTATGTAGTGAATTAGAGGCCGTCCGAGATCTTTTACCTTAAGGAGAGAGGTTCATCGCCAGAAGTTAGAGTTCTGATTGCTCTCTCTCCTTCTAAAATAAGAACTGAAGAAAAAACGGAGACTCTGACTTATTGAGTCGCTATCGGATGGACGAAAAAAAGAGATATTTGAGAAGTCAGCCTTTTAGCTAATGCCTTGAGAAGGTCTAATCTTTTCTACTTATGCCCTGAATAACTTCTTCCTCTATGTGATTTAGAATGCAAAACTAGAATCACATCTCCGAACTAGAATCAGAGATTAGAGGACATTTAGAATGCCGAACTTGAACTACTACATTAGGGAGGGAATCAGAACTAAGGCGGAATAACTACTTCTATTACGGAGATCTTGGCAGAGAAGTTTGGAATAGCTGGATGGAATAGCAAGAGAGGACTTAGAGTTCTGACTATAGCCATTCGCCCATCCTACTTCTTATCTTACGTGATTATGGCTTTAAGCTTATGAAATTGGAGTTCATCCTATTTTTCTTCTTCTGGATAGTAGGCCTATAAATAAGAACTGAAGAGAAGAGAACTCTCTATCGGATGGAGAAAAAGGAGAACTATTTGAAAAAGAGATATAGTCTTCTTTTTCTTCTTTTTCTATCGAAGAGAAGATTAGCCGCCTCATTTCTGACGGACAGCAGCTTCTTTATGAGATGGGCAAGGAAAAATCGAATGAGAAGGCATTCTATAACCACTTTTAGTAAAGGAAAGGAGAGAGAGCCTCATTAACTTGAAGAAGGCATCTCTCAGAGTGCTTAATAAAGACTGATCATAATTAGGGCTCGCACGAAAGAACCTTTTATGCCTACCCTTTATGATAGCTCTCTTTCTCGCCAGTACTCCGTTCTTAGCTGCAATCTTTTCAGTAGCGGAAAGGAGAATATTCTTATGCCCGTCCGCCTCACCTCTCATTCTACTTTGAAAGGACTTTCTTCAGCCAGTATTGGGCCTTTAAGAAGTTATATGGAACCTCTCTTATGGGTCGATCAATCCGTCTGTCATGGCTTGTTGTCGGAGATAGATCTCTGTCGAATGGTGCGTATGGTCTTCTCTTTTTTCTTCTTACAACGAGATGAGATTAGTCTCCTAAGCAAGGGTCTCAACGAGGTTTCAGTCATGATGTCATCAAAGGAAGACTAATGCACTCTTCGACCCTCCTAAGAGTGAGTGGGCTCTTCCTCTTCTTTTGAGAAAGCAAGTCCTTGCCTCTAGTCCTGAACTTCTCTAACTCTTTCTTCGTCCTCTTGGAAATCACCATGCCAGTCATCTCGAAAAAGCAAGTCGATCTCTTCTTCGCTTTCTATCACGAGATTCTTCTTGAGTCAGATTCTATGGATTCCCACTTCTACTAAGAAAGTTTAACTGAAGCCTTGCATGACTAGGAAGCGACCAACTATATATCTATTCTATAAGGGGTGAGCACGAAGCTTTCCTTTTTGAATTGCATACCTAAACGACTTCTTTGGGACAGTGAAGGATAAGCCCTAGCCTTCTTCTTCGGGGCCGATCGAAGAATGAAAAAGCAAGGGGCATCCCTCTCTAGTTAGCAAATGGGGTCGGCGCGGCAATATCGCTTTGCGGCACTTTGTGGGAGGGGGTCCTTCCCAGAATTCGTTGGTATATGGAGGGCAACCTGAGCCTTGGTTAGCTTTAGCTCTCTCCCGCATCCTTCAGACTCCCGCTCACAGTGAGAGACATGCGACCTGCTAGTTTCGAAGGCCGACCACGACGCTTCAAGACCGATGAGGTTACCAACCTTATCCATCAAGGAAGATTTCAGCCCTCGACGCCTCTCAAGTGCATCACATTCAAGGTAATAGGGCTGCTGATTGTCAGCAAGTCTTGGCCATGACAATCTGAAACTTCAGGTCTCTCATGGCACTCATCGCTAGAATCAGGTCCATCTCCTTACCTTCTGGGAACAGAAAGATAGGAATTCCCTTCCCAATCTCTTAGTGAATTGGTCTTCTTCGGGGGTAGAAAGAGGACTATGGCTTTGGCTTTATTAACTGCTTTTCCCACCCATTCCCGCCTTCTCACAAGGTTGGCATAGAAGTGGACTATCTAGCTACCTCTATTCTCTCCTTGGCCATCTCTGACTCTCCCTCATTCCTTGCAAGAAGACAAGATCCAATCAGTAAGATAGCATTTCGAAGAAAGCTTAAACCTTAAACTAAAGAAGAATCTTCCCTTGTCTTTCAAGAATCCTACCTTCTCGAGATCTTCTCTTTCTCCGGACTGGCTGGAGTCTGCCCTACCACTCTTATTCTCGGAAAGACAGGGGAAAGGATGTATCGGACCTCGGGGTCTTCGAAGTGAAGTCAAGAAAAAAGGGAGGCAGTCGTAGATTAAAGGTTGTAGATTGAAGATGGCACATCTTTCTTCTGGGCTAGTTGATATACGACAAATATCCTATATAGAGAGAGTCTCCCTATCTTTGATTCTCTTAGTTCTCGGCGGGTTTCCATTGGATTAGGAAAAGGTAAAGCAAGTCTCAGTCAGTTGATTCTTTCACTCTCCTTGGGTAGGCTCTCTTCCAAGGTAGTCAAATTCTCAGTCTTTTTGAGTGGAAGGGGAAAAATGACTATCCAGAATAACTGACTATCTCGATGCGCTTTTCCCTTAGTACCTTTCATCTTGGTCTGAAGTCTTATCTTATGAAAGCGAATTCGGCTAGAGATAGGTATTCGGATTCCTTACTTCGGGCTGATGAGGCTAAGGAATCCTTCGGGAGAAAGTAGAGATCGACCTTAGGCCTCGGCTTCAGGGAAGAATTTGGCCGGTGCAGATTGAGAGGGAAAGAGCAGTCTTATCTCCTTTTAGTAACTACTATGACGAAATAGTAGACTATTCTCTCTCTCGATGGTCAGGCTGAAGAGAAGCATAAATTCGTAGTGGACCCTTCGTTAACCAGTGTGAACTCTTTTATGAAAGACGTACTCTTAAAGAAAGTGTAGATTCGGATTATGCCGTACAACTTCTGGGCACGAATCCTTTTCTCAGTCCTTTCTGGAGCAATCTTCCTTGTATTTCTTTACTTAGTTGAGAATTCTATAAGTGAAAGAAGAAGTAAACGAAATGCTGAGATTCCTTTCTTGTCCCATTTCTCGGACTCTATCTTCCTTCTTAGAAATTCTATAGAAAGAGTCAGTGCTTTTATCCTAGTTCATATCAGCATATCTCGTAGTTCATATAGGTTGCTTTCCTAGTTCAGTGAGGGTGGGTTCCAGCTTTCTATAAGGTGGGTTCTGGGTTCTGATAAGTTCTACTTTCTTCTTTCTGAGTGCAGGGATTTTCTCTGAGCTAATAAGTCCTATTCTCGTTCAAGTTGCTATAAGAAAAGTTAGTTTACGTTTTGCTTTAACGGAAGGCTTATAGTTGCTTTCCTGGGGAGTGAGCAGTCCCTATTCAGTAAGAACTTTATCTGATCATGCGGATCCGGCTTAGCTTCTGCTTGCTTATCTATGGCATTTGGTCTTCTTGTCTCTCTTTTACGAAATGGTGTATATAGATGTATATAGAAAGAATTGCTTTTCCCAAGTGCATATCCGCTGGGAAACTAGGTATGAAAAGATGGTGTCAGTGTGAGGAGAAGCTCTATTTTTTCTCTCCTTCTTTCTCTAATTGCATGATAGAATTCATTGTTTTCAGCATTCAATAATTCAGTAGAAGAGTAGATCTACTTTTTCATATGGATTAGAGAATCTCTCCTCATATGGATTGGGGATGAGTTTGATAGCAGTCATTCTCTCGCCTACTGTAATTGCGTATAAGAGAGAAAAGATCTTTTTAGTTGCATGAATGACGGAGTGAATGTATCTTTCTAAACAATGATTTAGAAGAGAATCCTATTTTGTATTAGAATGATTTCATATAGGATGACTGAGAATTTATACTCTTTCTTAATAGAAATGGATAGTTTTCTGAGTGAAAATGAGACAGTGATCCTTGGTCTTCTGTGAGTCTTGCTATATGCTTAACACATGGAAGTTGCGGAATGCAGACACAACTTATTTTCTGCGTCAACCGACCATTAGAATCCTATTTCATTTCGATTTGGTACGGGTCAGGCTCTCCTCCAATCCAAACTATTGGGAACATCCTTCTTGGGCAATCAATCGCCACAGGTATTCGTATCTAAGCTTTCTTCCCTTCTTTCTTAATCCTGTCTACTAGTCTTCGCTCCTAATCTATCCCATGACCTATTTATTGGCCTTCTATCCCTGGAAACATCTTCCACCCGATCCTTGGACTCTGATTTAGCTCCTTAACCGCTTAGGGGATCGTCCTCTTCTTCCGATCCAGAGTCCGATTCTGATCTAGATCTAGATTCCGACAGAAGAGATTGTAGTACACGAGCTTCTATTTTTTCCAATGATCCCGTATCACACACACGGAATAAACTCTCGTCTATTCCTGAATTTAGCAAGGAATTGATTTTGGTGATCGAGTATGTTGCGCCAGCTGCCCGTTCAGTTTGGGGGATATTTGTTCTCTCTTCTGTATGTTCCGTGAGTTGGCGCGGGTCGCTTGGTTTCTGAGAGTGGACTTAATCTTCTACTTTCTTTGATCTCTTGGCCGTGCTCGTTTTCGTGATTCAATCCTTGCTGCCTGTGACTCACATCTGCCTTCAATCTTTGGTTTAGATTAAGGCCACCTTGATGTCCCCTTTCTTCGGGGTTTAGGCGCATCTTGGCTTTGGATGTGATTCGACTTTCACACAGTCGACTGGTATTCTTACTTAGTGAAAGTTGCCCTGAGTAAGGGTCGGAGCTTTTTCCGACTACATCGAAATCAACTGTTTCCAGCGCCTAAGGAAGGCCCTAATCGGCACCTACTCACCCGTCATATCCGCCTACCAACCAACCTACCCACTCGCCGCTCGCAGACCTAAGAATTGTGCCAAATAATTTTGGAAGTACGCTCTGCCCTAGTGATTTTTTTGGCGCTACAAAATCTAGAACGACGAGGGCTTGATCTTTCCAGTACGTCGCGCAATTCCTCTTCGGAACCCAGCCCAGTAGCGTCCATCTTTTTTCCCTCTTTCTTTCTGTGGTATTCGTTTTTCTTCTTCCGTAGAGACTTTCCGCATTCAGCTTCCAGCCGAGAAGACACTTTCTATCACATCTTTCTCATGCCAGTTCTTTCACTTCCAAGTTCTTTGTCATACAGGTTTTTTCTTCCTTTGATTCCAATGCATTTCTCTATTCTTTCTCTTTCTGGTTCTTGTCCTTCTTTTTCTTCTTTGTCTGAAGGTAGTGTGAGCGTAAGTCGTCGTTTGCCCCTTCTTCTTGTTCTTGTCTCTGCAGTTGACAATCTTTATGGTGAGCGTCCTGAGTATTACGAGCGCTGGCTCTCCTCGGGTGAGTTAAGGTGCCTGCAAACGTCGCTTTTGCGCGGTACCTTTTCTTTTTCTCCCATGAGCCGTTCTTTCATTCCAAAGTCAAATAAGCCCGGGGAGTTTCGCCCAATAACTCAGCCTGCAGGTAGGGATCGGATAGTAATGTCCGGATTATATTTGGTGCTTTCTGACGTTTTTGAAGCGGATTTCTTGTCTTGCTCGCATGGCTTTCGTCGACAGAGAGGGGTCCTAACCTTCTTTTCTGACTTGTCTAGGTGTGAGGAGGTGGAAAGACTTGTGAAGGCCGATATAAGGAAATGCTTTGACAAGATCGACCATAGCCTATTACTTTCTTTTCTTCATCGTAAGCTGGGCGATGAGAATGGAGCGATCCTCGACCTTCTTTCTTCCTTTCTTACAACTCCTATCTTCGACCGAAAGGGCGTCAATTTCGCACACCGTAGCGTAGGCATTCCGCAAGGTTCCCCGCTCTCCCCCGTCTTAATGAATGTCTTCTTGCACCAAGTGGATCTCCGGGTGGGCGCGCTTGTGCAAGAAATGGGAGGCCTTTCCTTTCTGCGTTATGCCGATGATATGGTGATAGTGATTCATAGGGGCAGGGCTTCTTCCTATGTCCACCATAAATTCACGAAGGTCTTCAACGCAGCTTTGCGGGAACTCAAACTGACAGCCACTTCTTCTTCTATTGTGCACGGAAAGCCAAGTAAGCTTAAAGTCTTGGGCCTCTTATTGTGGATTGATCCTGCCGGTCGATTGCGTACTAAGGCTCCTTTAGAGAAGTGGAAAGGGAAACTGAACCCGGAAAACCTACTAGCGAAGGTTCTTGGGCTGGCGGCGAACGAAAAACGGAAGCCTGTGCTGGGCGACCTCGTAGAAGTCTGCCTCGAATTAACGAAGCCTTATATCGCTTTCAACGCTTCCTCTTCTTTTTCGGCCCGGAGACAGAGAGAGGATTTCATCCACTTTATAGCAGGGATAATCGAGGAGGCAAGCAAGGCATTCCTTCGTGACTTTCCACAAGAGGAGGTCAAGAATCAGTCTACCCAAGCCAAGGACTTGCTCTCTCAGGTATCGCGACTAGTCAACGCCATGGAAAGGAAAATGCGTGAAAAAAGTCAGGCCTTTCTCAAAGTTCTGACAGAAGAGGCAGAGCGCGAAAGACAGGCCTTTCTCGACGGGCAGCCCTTTGAATCAAGTGAATCCGAAGGTGAACCAGAGGACGGTCACCAACAGAAGGATGATCCGTGACAAGGACCGACAGGGGTCGTGAGGGGACAAGGTAGGAGGGGTGCCGGGAAGCTTCGAGGTGGGCTCGGAACTAGCTAGGGGTGGTGGTCCTCTTGGCCTTCTTATTTGGATGTGTAATAAGGTAGGCGTGGGGAAACCTACGCCTGGATTGAATCATTGACTTTGAGAGCTTTTCATAGATTGGTAATCCTATGGCTTCCCGTAGATGCTGGCTTTCGAACGGGCGAGGATGCTTCCTTTGAGACTTCCTCCTATGCTTCTGTACCGACCCTTGTATCTGTAGGTTTCGTATTTAGATTTGCAGGATCTGAATCTAGTACTGAAGAAAGCCGCTGGTAAATTGGCATGGGATCTCTAACAGGAAGGTACGCTAGGCGAGGGGATTCAAGTGCAGCCCTTATCACTGTTTAATTGTCTTTCATTTTCATTGTCAGGTACTTGCTCCAGCTTTAGAACTCTTTTACTGTTCTGGTACGTGGTCAACACTTATCCGAGGAAGTGGTTTAAAAACTTATTAGCTTAGGGGCGAAAGAGAAACCCGATGAAGCTAGGAGAGGAGAAAGGTCTGGGGTTAAAGCTTTCTTTCAAGGAATGCAGCTACTCGGCTAACTAGGATCGTAGTTTCACTTAATAGGCTTCGGCGGGGAAGACATAGATTCCGAGAACGAAGCTAAAGGCAGAGGGCTGGAAAGACATTCGCTCGGTAAGGAGTTTGGACTACTAGACCAAAGGGGGATGCGGGAATTGATGTAGAGCTTTATCAGCACTTTCCTGTGGTACCTCCGCCCGAAAGGAAAACATCCTTCGATGAAAGGAAAGAAGGTGGTAAGGAGACTGGGGCAGTCACTCATGGCTGAACATTTTCTCTCCGGTATGCCGCTACGCGAGAAGAGCCTATTCCGAAAGATCGGATTCTATACCACTAATAAATTAGAACTTCCTGGCTAGCTGCAGTTCACTCCAACACTTGTGCCACAAGCGGAATGAAATCCGTTCTTTGAGAGCAGAGAGAAATCGATGTTTGGGGTCATCTCTTGGTCTTTCGTTCACAATCCAATCAGAAAGAGTAGCAAATGGAGAAGGTCAACCTATTCAATTCATTTGTGAAAGAACTTTGCTATTACCTACTGGCACTGCCCTCAGTACTGATTTTCTACTTTTGAAGATGGATTTTGTTGCCCGTAGCCCTATCCATTCACACTCGTTTAATGCGCGGAGACAGGTTGGGATGGTCTAAACTTTCTTCCAAGTCCGTCCTAAACCCAAGGTGCACATGAACTAGCACTAAAAGCTTTCAAGAACCTTTCTTTACCTTTTTTGTATTTCTTTCTTTTTTCGCAATTCTGACTCAGTCAGAGATTGAACTGCGGAGACGGAGATGAAAGAGAGATGGCCACATCTCTTATCAAGGATGAACACTCTGAAGATAGGATGAAGGAAGTGATCAAGCATCATATGTGATCTCTCTTTAAAGGACAGCTTACAACTCTCTCTTTTTTTCTCGCTAGCCTCAACTATTTCTTTATATAGTCTTCGTAATGGCATCTCGCTACTAGAGCTCTTTCTTGGGTACTGGTTCTCCCGTTCTACTTGATAGATGAATTGGGAATTCCAGACGTCTATGAATAGAAGGGTGCGAGCCCTCCTTCTGCTATTGATTTGCCGGATCATAGAAAGCATTCCCACTCTATATTCTCAGTCTTCTTTTGGATATGGCATGTTTACCACCGCTGCTTCCAATCTTTATTCTTAATAGTGATATCGGCACTTTCCTCATTACTTCTACTATAAGATTTCAAGATAGGACTGATTTGAGTGATTATAGGATATAGGTCTTTGCAGCCCCCATTTCTTATTAGCTCTTTGGTACTGTAGATCTGACTCCTAGCCTGCTCTTTCCTCTAAGTCGGTGAATATCCTGAGAAAGATTCTGATTAGTCGAATTGGAAGCCATTCTAGCTGCTCCTGCACCTTAATAACAAGCTTTCTTACTAGTGAAATACTCTTTCTTTCTGTGACTAGAAGTACTAACGATTTGCCTCAAACCATCAATTTGATAGCTCGAATAGCTGACCTGAGAAAAGCGAGATCGACTATCTTGACTTTAAGCGGGAACAACCTGAAATGGTAGAGCGAAAAGTTTGATGTGAGAAGTTGACAAGACAAGAGAATGGAAATTAATAGCTTTTAGTAGCAACAGCCTCTTTTCTTAGATTGAGCTCCGTGCGAACCCTACTCTATAATCAAAGAGCCCTAAGCCGGTGAATCTCCCTTATCAAAATGCGGGGCCATCTCTAAATGCATCGAAGCTCAAGCTAATAATTCCTTCTTTCGCTGCCCAGATCCCTTGCATTTCAAAAAAGCATCACTTATGTCTCCCATCTCAATCGTCTATCAGCCTTGTCTCTGTCTTTCACTCTTCCTAGCGGGTACCAGACCCTCATTTAGATTGAGCTGAATTCCGCATCAAAGAAGGGAGAAAGCAGCCAGCTAAGGAGCCTTGACCAGGATATGGTGATCTTCAAAGTTGGGAAATGCTTATGTCTGCAGTCTTTCTTTCGCTTTCATAAGATAAGACTTCTCGTAAGAAGGAATTGGATAAGAATCATAGGCTAAATGAGCAGACGAATTGACCGCGTATTCAGTTAAGTATAAGTATAATAAGCATTGAAAAGCATCCGACTATGCTATGGCTATCTTCCTCGCATGCCCCATTGTCTGAAGCCTATGCCCTAGTCCTTAGCGGTCTAAGCTCAGTCTTTCGTTTTTTGGACTAGGTGGTCTTGGTAAGTCCTATTTTTCATGGATCTGCCCAATGCGAGGTCGGTCTGTGGGGCATGACGTGCTTTTTCCTCTCCCTATTCATCAAGAATAGATAGCAGCTAATCTAGTTGGGGCGGAGGTGAGGACGGACAAAGCGGGGGCGAAGGCAAAAAGAGAGATAGCATCTCCAAGTTTCAGTTAGACGGGCTATGAGGCAAAGCTAAAGGCAGAAGTGCCAGGGATGGTGAAAGCAGTTTTCCCGAAAGAAGGACCAATAGCATAATGCAATGGCTATCATGCTTGGAGCATAGAAAAGGTATGGGTCTAAGTCAAATGCACACATCTACCAGGTATGTGAAAGTCTCAATCCATATCTGCCCTACCTCTCTATCCACAACCGACCCATCTCCAAGGCGGGTAGGCTGATCGATCGAATTCTTTCATGGTTGCCAGTCTCTCACTTCGAAGATGGGCGAATGCTTCTCTTTCTGATCCATCGATTCGCCGAATGATCTGTCTAATCGGCATTCTTTCGACCGGAAAGGGACTATGCCTTGGTTATTCCTTCTGCCCGCGGGCTATTAGTCTCAGTTGCATGATTAGATAACCTAAAAAAGGAAAGCTCTTTATCTGCCCCGGTCGCCCGACGAACTCGACGCGGTATTCGAGGGACAGGACTCTCCGGGCCCATTATTTGCCCTGCAAAAGGCGTAGCAAAAGCCAATCGGGATCTAATTCAAATTCTCCTGAATGAGCAGAGGACCATTGAGAGAAAAAGATGTCAAGCGGGGAATGAGAAAGAGAGATGTGAATGATGAAGAAGGAGTCGAGACCGGGCTTGGATTCACTTACCGAAGTTGAGTGGCTCCATGTCACAGCTATATAGCTTGTCATAAGTCAACACTTATTCAATCGGAACTTATGCCCTTAGACCGTAGAGAGAGAAGGCTTGATCCACCTTTACTATTGCAAGGATTTTTTCCTCTACTTGATGCTTAAGGCCCGCGCTTCGGTAATGAAGATTGCAGTTTATTTAACCATGTCCGAAAATCGATCAAAGCCGGGAATCGAATCCGCTCCTGGCAGTGGAAATGTTATCGCCCCTATTATAAGCCCGGAAAAAAAGAGATTCATGCCATTCGCCTTTGTCCCCGGGAAGAGATTCTTAATCCAATAGCTAACTGGAATTCCCTTTTGCAGTTAAGGCTTACCCAAAGTCAAGCAAGGGTAGCACCGATTACTGAGATTACCTTACTTTTTCGGGATTTATATAAGAATTTCCCGGCCTAAGGTAAGGGTTGATTCGGTACAGGGGCTGGCCTATGCTTCACTCTCTCGGGAAAGGGGCAGTTCAGGAAGTAAATTTAGAGCAGTGAAGTTATGGCAGTTGAGTGAAAACCTTTCCTTGCAGTTAAAAGAGTGAATTTATTTACAAGGCCAGTTAAGTCATTTAAGTCAGAGCAGTTAGGCAGTGCGGTTAAAGCCTTCTCAATTCCCCCTTTTTTCCCTCGGCATCGGCATTTAAAGCCTTCTTACCTCGAAAAAAAGAATTGATAATTGACTGATATTTGATCCCATCCTTAGATCACGATTTTCTTTCACAGTTCCACGGTGAGAAGTTTATAATATGGCAATCTAGGCATAGACGAGAAGATGGAGTCTTTGCATCCGAAAGGGAAGCCTAATAATAGAGTAGTGGCCTAAACTTGACTCCGCCATCGAAGAGCTCTGGCTCTAATGTACTATTCGTAACGACGCCGCGTTAAAGGGGGATTTTGGGATCCATTCGAAGTTGGTCTTAGATTACAGTGAACTAGAAAGCCGCATTCTCCCCCCTGCATGCAGTTAGGGTACAGTGAACTTGACACCGAAGTTCTGCGCTCTCGCCCCTTTCCGATCGAGAGAAGGGACGTTTATAAACCCGTAGGTTGTGTATAGGTTGTGTTCAGTACCGCTTGCGAATGTGTCGAAAAGACTATGACGATGTAAAGACCCCAGCTCATGGAGTTGCTTCTTAGGGATAGGTTTCGCTTTCTTATGTCTATGCCTATTCTCGTTGACAACTAAGGCAAGAATAGCCTGAATCAGAGTTTAATCACATTGGAGAAGTGAAAGGGTATAATAAACGGCTGAACGCTAATGCTTACGCCTATCCATGCATCTAAGCCACCTAAGGGACAAGATCCTGCAGATCCACACCCACCATAGGACACAGGCTAAGATTGACTTACTACAAAGGGAAGAGAGAGGGGAAAGAGAGTCAGAAGGTTTTAATGCCACTCGTGAAGGAGCTCGCAGGGACGAAGAGAACTAGAGATGTTACGGACCTACAAAGGACTCTGAAGTTCGTCATAATATATAATAAGAAAAAGAAGAAAAAGATAATGACTTCGATAGCATACTGATAGAGAGGAATGAGTCAAGTTCTAGATAGATCCATACCTCTGATGGTCTCATAGCCAGTCCGAGAAGCATCCATCACTGCCATTGAATGAAGAACTGGCTTGAGAAGTCTTTCCCCTTCTTTCTGAACCATCTTCGATCACTAAAGGAAAATCGCCTTTTCGAGACCGGTGTGCTCTAAAACCTTCTAAGGTCCCAAAGTCAGAACTCTACTAACGAAGAATGGCCTCTCCGAGCCTTTCTAATCGCCAGTCGATCCAACATTTGAAATGGATCCTTCGGGCTTGGCCAATCCCTCCCCTTTTTTTCAATCAAGATCTCAAAGGAGTCTTGCTCACGATTGATGCAAGAGAGATTCGATACCGTCAATGAATTGCGAGCTATGCGGGTTCTGGACAGTTAGGCTTTGCAAAGTCTAAAGGAGAAGAAGGAGAATCCTAAGTATGGGGAATAGTAGATACAATGGGCAGCTAGCCTTGCTTTCTTTTTGAGCTCTTAGCTTTTCATCCTTTCTTGCTATCATATTCCAAGCTTTTTATTTAAGTAAGGTTACTAATTGGAATCTCAAGTCAGACTGAGCAAAAGATCTGCGACTCCGGAAGGAAGAAGATGATATAGATAAGAAGGGCAAAGCTGTTCTAGAGGAAGAGGTCTTTATCTGGGAACAAGGGCTTTCCCGCCTTCCCACAAGCAAGAAGATTCCAGGGATGAAGTAAAGAGCAGAGACCTGAATTAGCCTTCTATATTAGGGATTGGATCCGTCGTCTCATGGACGCCAAAGCTATGTTTTTTTCAATGTTATGGTATGAAAGCCCCACCACACTCGTTCTCTCGAGGGTTCTATCTATGCTTTCCTGCTATGCTATATAAGGCGGATATCGCAGCTAGATGCTCTTTCTTACTTGGCTTGCGGCACCTTTGATCTTCTTCTTTAACCGAGAATAATTGAGTTAGAAGGAAATAGGTCTCACGCAGCAAAGAACTTGAATAATCAGGATTTCTTTTCTATTTGAAAGAGATGCCCTTGATTCCCATAAACTTGATGTTGGACCTTTAATCGAAAAGAGCATACTATCTCTCCTTACTGAAGAGATTAAGCAAATGCCTTGCTCTTTCAAGTCTATCTAAAAAATGGTGAGGCCTGGTTTTCTGAAAACATCTCGCTTAATCTTTCATGCAATATCCCCGAGGATAGCTTAACCATGGCTTCAGAGCCTCTTGTGCTCAAAGACCTTCAAAGAAAGAAGTTAATGCCGAATATGTTTTTTAAAGCTTCTTTCTTAGTAAGCTGAAGGCAAGTAATCTTTCAAGCTCTTTAGAGAACCAACTTTCTACTACTATCCTGCCATGTGACGGTTCGCCCGTTCTCAAGATCACCATCCTCGTCTCGGACTTCTCATCAGATGAAAGAAGAGCAAAACCCAAGCTTTCGCTTTAAATAGGACTCCAAAGTTCTGACTGATTCTACTTTGGACTCTAATTCCCATCCGCAGAGGCTGCCCATAGCCTACCTTCTCTCATGCCGGTTGCTGGAGAGAGTCTATCAAAGAGAGTCCAATCCCTTTGAACTTCTTCTCCTCCTCTCAACCAAAAGCTAGACCTATTTACTCTTTTTCTG